CAAACAAAAGGAGAGAGAGGGATTCGAACCCTCGATAGTCTTTTGTAACTATACCGGTTTTCAAGACCGGAGCCATGAACCACTCGGCCATCTCTCCCAGGGACAATTTCTATTTTACTCCCCCAGAGAATATCTGACCATAGGGTTGATACCATGACCGTATATGCATATATTGATGCGTGTATATGGCATATGCCTATATACATAGATTGATGCATGTATATGGCATATACCTATGTGTGGCATAGGACCTTTATCATGATCATCTGGAAAAATAATTTCCCTCCTCCTTCACGCCCGAATAAGAATTCGATGGGAATAAGTTCGAGCGAGAAGCTTGATTAATTCATAGCCAAATTGAATCTTTTCACATGGTGTGGTGCATTTGGGGAAAATTTCGCCGGATGGGGATCGAATGGTATAGTCCATTTCATTCACTGGAAGCTTATGGGATCACAACTATGACTATTGCTTTCCAATTGGCCGTGTTTGCATTAATTGCTATTTCATTCCTCTTAGTGATTGGTGTGCCTGTCGTACTTGCCTCTCCCGATGGTTGGTCAAGTAGCAAAAATGTTCTATTTTCAGGTGCATCATTATGGATTGGATTAGTTTTTTTGGTAGGTATCCTTAATTCTTTCATATCTCAAATTTGTTGGAAATGTTTTGGGTTGGAATTCCCCCACCCTACCTCAGAGGGCATTCTAGTTCTGAAGGGCATTTAGTAGAAGCCCCAAGAAACAAAATAAAAGTGTTCGAGGGAGGGGTTATTTCACTAGAATGTAATATTCTTCCATAAATGGTATCTAACTATATACAAATGGGATATCTATCTATATATGTAGATCTATATATCTATAGATATGTTCATATCTATAGATATATAGATCTACATAGAAATATATGTGTTATATGCATAGCATAGCATATATATATATGTATATATGTAGATCGGAATGAATAAGATGCGGGTATGGTTGAGTGGTAAAATTTCTCCTTGCCAGGGAGAAGATGCGGGTTCGATCCCCGCTACCCGCCCATTCAAAGAAATGAAATAGGGTAATGAAGAATTCGTGTAGCGTTCGTATATTTTCTTTTTCCTACTTCTCATGCCATTCTTAAATGGCAGAGTAATCCTTTCCAGGCTGTAAATACTCTTTCTGTTCCGGCGGAGACGGGATTTGAACCCGTGACCTCAAGGTTATGAGCCTTGCGAGCTACCAAACTGCTCTACCCCGCACTCTACTTTGATAGAATAATCAAAAATTGGCATACCAAACAAGCATCGGGCATGCCATCCCCCTATAGGGATAGGGGGACTTTTAGATTCTCATAAGAATCTTCGAGATTCTTTTTCTCTTCCTACCAACTCGATTTCTTTGTCCCGGGCAACAAACATGCGTGAGTCATCTCACGGAGTACATGCCCGGACAGGCCGAAGTCTCTATAGTTGGCTCTAGGTCTCCCAGTCAGAAAACAACGTCGATGAAGACGTGTAGGTGCACTATTACGTGGCGAGGATTGCAATTTCCTATGAATTTCCCATTTTTCATCCAATGATGAAACCTCGTTTATCTCTCTTTCCAAAGATTGACGAATCAAATGATATTTTTGTTCCAATATTTGTCTCTTTTTCTCTCTCTGAATGAGACTTTTTCTTGCCATAAAAGTTCAGTTGATACTATTACCAATGATATAAGTCAGATTTGAGATGGAGAAATATTACGTTGATCTCTCCTTCTCCGTGAATAGATTCTTGTCATTGATATGATCAAGTCCTATTTCTTTATCGATGAAGGATAATTAACCAAATTTGCCTGATGTAGAGGCGATTAAGAAAGCTGCATAAGTGAATATATAACCTACGGAAAAGTGAGCCAATCCAACTAATCGTGCTTGGACAATGGAAAGAGCTACTGGCTTATCTCTCCATCGAACTGAATTAGCCAAAGGTGTGCGTTCATGAGCCCATGCTAAAGTTTCGATCAGTTCCTGCCAATATCCACGCCAGGAGATCAGAAACATAAATCCAATAGCCCAAACAAGATGCCCAAATAAGAACATCCACGCCCAGACAGATAAACTGTTCATACCAAAAGGATTGTATCCATTAATAAGTTGTGAAGAGTTCAACCAAAGATAATCTCTTGACCATCCCATTAAATAAGTGGAAGACTCATTAAATTGCGCTACATTACCCTGCCATAAAGTGATATGCTTCCAATGCCAATAGAAAGTAACCCATCCAATGGTATTCAACATCCAAAAAACTGCCAAATAAAAAGCATCCCAAGCTGAAATATCACAAGTACCGCCTCGCCCTGGACCATCGCAAGGGAAGCTATAACCGAAATCTTTCTTATCTGGCATTAGTTTAGAACCACGCGCATCTAAAGCACCTTTTACTAAGATCAACGTAGTTGTATGCAAACCCAGAGCAATAGCATGGTGAACCAAAAAGTCCCCAGGACCGATTGTTAAGAACAGTGAATTCCTATTATCATTAATAGCATTCAACCAACCAGGTAACCATATGCTTTGACCAGCATTGAATGCCGGACTATTTGTTGAAGATAAGAGTACATCAAACCCATATAAGGCCTTACCATGAGCAGATTGTATCCATTGAGCAAATATGGGCTCGATCAAGATTTGTTTCTCTGGAGTACCAAAAGCAAGCATAACATCGTTATGCACATAGAGTCCCAGGGTATGGAAACCTAGGAATAAACTAGCCCAACTCAGATGAGATATTATAGCTTCCTTGTGCTCCAACATTCTCGCCAATACATTATCCCTATTCTGCTCCGGATTATAATCCCTAATGAAGAATATAGCTCCGTGAGCAAAGGCCCCTGTCATAATGAACCCAGCAATGTATTGATGATGAGTATATAATGCAGCTTGGGTAGTAAAGTCTTGTGCTATGAATGCATAAGCAGGTAAGGAATACATGTGTTGAGCTACCAAGGAAGTGATGACCCCCAAAGAGGCTAAAGCAAGACCTAATTGGAAGTGAAGAGAATTATTGATTGTGTTATAAAGACCCTTGTGTCCGCGTCCCAATAGGCCTCCTGGAGGAATATGTGCTTCTAAAATATCCCTTATACTGTGCCCGATCCCAAAGTTAGTTCTATACATATGACCAGCAATGAAAAAAACAAATGCAATAGCTAAATGATGATGAGCGATATCAGTCAGCCATAAACTTTGGGTTTGCGGATGGAATCCTCCGAGAAGAGTTAGAATAGCAGTTCCCGCCCCTTGAGAGGTGCCGAATAAGTGATTACTGGAATCAGGATTTTGAGCATAAAGATTCCACTGACCCGTAAAAAGCGGTCCTAGACCTTGGGGGTACGGTAATACATTTAAGAAATTATCCCATCTGATGTGCTCCCCCCTTGATTCAGGAATAGCGACGTGAACCAAATGCCCTGTCCAAGCCAAAGAGCTTACTCCAAAGAGTCCTGACAAATGATGATCAAGACGAGATTCAGCATTTTTGAACCATGAAACACTTGGCTTCCATTTAGGTTGTAAATGGAGCCGACCCGCTATTAGAAAGATGGCAGAAAGAAATAGCAAGAAAAGAGCTCCAGTATAAAGATCTTCATTAGTGCGCAAGCCAATTGTATACCACCACTGATAAACACCAGAATGAGCAATATTAACCGGGCCAGGAGCACCTCCTCGGGTGAAGGCTTCTACAGCCGGTTGACCAAAATGAGGATCCCAAATTGCATGAGCGATAGGTCTTACATGTAAGGGGTCGCGCACCCATGCTTCGAAATTGCCTTGCCAAGCCACATGGAATAAATTACCAGAGGTCCACAGAAATATTATTGCTAACTGACCAAAGTGAGAAGCAAAAATCTTCTGATAAAGGCGTTCTTCAGTAATATCATCATGACTCTCGAAGTCATGTGCGGTAGCAATACCAAACCAAATACGACGAGTAGTTGGGTCCTGGGCTAAGCCTTGGCTGAACTTCGGAAATCTTGATGCCATAATGCTTTTCAAATCCTCCTAGCCATTATCCTATTGCAAGAATTCTTGCTAGGAAGAACGCCCATGTTGTGGCGATTCCACCCAGAAGGTAATGAGCCACTCCTACAGCACGTCCTTGCACAATGCTCAAGGCTCTAGGCTGGATAACAGGAGCAACCTCTAATTTGTTATGAGCCCAAACGATAGATTCGATGAGTTCTTGCCAATACCCACGGCCGCTGAATAGGAACATTAAACTAAAGGCCCAAACAAAATGAGCACCTAAAAATAAAAGACCATAGGCAGATAATGAAGAACCATAAGATTGGATCACTTGAGAGGCTTGTGCCCATAGAAAGTCACGAAGCCACCCATTAACGGTAATGGAACTCTGTGCAAAGTTTCCTCCCGTGATATGAGTTACCATCCCCTGATCACTTATGCTACCCCAAACATCGGATTGCATTTTCCAGCTAAAATGGAATATCACTACCGAAATCGCATTATACATCCAGAATAAACCTAGGAAGACATGATCCCAGGCGGATACCTGACATGTCCCTCCTCTCCCAGGCCCATCGCAAGGAAAACGAAAACCAAGGTTCGCTTTATCAGGTATTAAACGAGAGCTACGGGCAAATAAAACACCTTTAAGTAGTATTAATACAGTCACATGGATAGTAAATGCATGAATGTGGTGTACCAAAAAATCCGCGGTTCCTAATGGAATTGGTAACAAAGCCACTTTGCCACCTACTGCTACTAAATCACCACCTCCCCAAGTTACGCTGGTGCTTGCTGTTGCATCAGGAGCTGTTGAACCAGGTGCTAAAGCATGAGTGTTTTGTACCCATTGAGCAAAGATAGGTTGTAATTGTATAGCAGTATCCGAAAACATATCTTGAGGACGTCCTAAAGCGCTCATAGTATCATTGTGAATATACAGACCAAAACTATGGAAGCCTAGAAATATACATGCCCAGTTGAGGTGTGATACGATTGCATCACGATGTCTAAGAACACGATCTAATAGATTGTTGTATTGAGTAGTTGGATCATAATCTCTTACCATAAAGATGGCTGCATGTGCGGCGGCGCCAACTATGAGAAACCCACCGATCCACATGTGATGTGTGAACAGAGAGAGCTGGGTGCCGTAGTCAATAGCTAAGTATGGATAAGGAGGCATAGAATACATGTGGTGAGCTACAACAATAGTCAGAGAGCCTAACATAGCTAGGTTAAGAGCTAATTGAGCATGCCATGAGGTGGTCAAGATCTCATAAAGACCTTTATGACCTTCACCCGTAAATGGACCTTTATGGGTCTCCAAAATCTCTTTAAGGCTGTGGCCAATGCCCCAATTGGTCCTATACATATGACCAGCTATCAGGAAAAGAATTGCAATAGCCAAATGATGATGCGCAGTATCGGTCAGCCACAGACCCCCCGTTACTGGATTTAGTCCTCCACGAAAAGTTAGAAATTCTGAGTATTCCGACCAATTTAGGGTAAAAAGTGGGGTTAATCCCTCAGCAAAACTAGGATAAAGCTGAGCTAAAAGATCGCGATTCAAAATAAATTCATGAGGAAGTGGTATCTCTTTAGGATCCACTCCAGCATCTAGGAGTTGGTTAATAGGTAAAGAGACGTGTACTTGGTGTCCTGCCCAAGATAGAGACCCAATTCCTAGTAACCCTGCTAAATGGTGGTTCAGCATGGATTCTACATCTTGGAACCAAGCCAACTTTGGAGCAGCTTTGTGATAATGGAACCAACCAGCAAAAAGCATTAACGCTGCAAAGATCAATGCGCCAATTGCAGTGCAGTAAAGCTGTAATTCATTGGTTATTCCAGATGCTCGCCAAAGTTGAAACAAACCAGAGGTTATTTGTATCCCTCGAGAACCCCCACCTACATCTCCATTCAGTATTTCTTGACCTACTATTGGCCAAACCACTTGAGCACTGGGCTTTATGTGAGTAGGATCGCTCAGCCATGCTTCATAATTGGAGAAACGAGCGCCATGAAAGTACATCCCACTTAGCCAAATAAAGATGATGGCTAGTTGGCCAAAATGAGCGCTAAATACTTTGCGAGAGATCTCTTCCAAATCATTGGTATGGCTACCAAAATCGTGAGCATCAGCATGTAGATTCCAGATCCAAGTGGTAGTATTAGGGCCCTTAGCTAGTGTCCTTGAGAAATGCCCAGGTTTGGCCCATTTCTCAAAGGAGGTCCTTATAGGATCCCTTTCCACCACTATCTTTACTTCTGGTTCCGGTGAACGAATAATCATTGAGTTCTCCTCTTTCCGGACGAGACATAAGAAGAAACCCGCCAACAGCAATCAGTGAACTTCTGATAGATCTATGTCTTAAACCCGTTTTTCTCTTTCTTTTCCAGTTTATGGCCGGAGCGACTATGATACGGGAGTCAATCTGGGGCAGGTGTTCAAATTTATTATGACATATCTCCGAAGTGCTCAATGGACCATTGCAATCTCGGAAAAATCTTTCCTCGTGTGGTTTAAAAAGTATTCCTCGGTGTAATGATCATTATCATTCATTATCATATTCATATGTGGATATCTATATATAGATAGATACCCACATATGTCATATATCACATACCATTATGAATCATAATGACTTTGAATTCTTCATGGATCATTAGGAAGAGACATCTCTTAATTTCACCCTATTCAAGAGATCTATTTCATTAACTATCCATAAAAGGTATTGTTTGTGATATTTCTTGTCGATCTATTCCCATGAGATGCCGAACGAAATAGGATCTAGTTGGAAAGAGTATGATGAGATCATTCCGTTGATCTCTCTCGGAGAATCAATATTTGGTAATTTCAAGAATTTATTAGGAATAGAGATTCTCATTCGCCAAAGCGTCCTGTAATCTTTAACCAATTTTGTGCTTCAATGTAATTGCCTGGAGCAAGCGCTATAGCTTGTTTCCAATACTCAGCAGCTCGATCGGACCAAGCTTCCGCAGTTTCAGGATCTCCCTGTCGAATGGCCTGTTCCCCCCGGTCGGGATAGGTAAACTTGGAAAAGTTTCCTTCCCTTAGAACCGTACTTGAGAGTTTCCTATCTCATACGGCTCGATCAACTATTATTTGTATTTGGTCCTCCACTCAAATTGAGAAATATCACTAAAAAGGATTCATTGTAAATAGGTTCCATTTGATTAGGTCAACTGAAGGACCAAAAAGGGTTAATGACATGAGTTTCGAACTTCACTTTTGATCAGATTTTATCTTTTCTCCCACCCTCAGAAAGATGAAGTAGAGAAACAAGGATCTCTACATCATTCAAATAGAGGTCTTTTTGAAGGGTAACTATCTAAATTTTGTATAGAAATTTCGAGGAGTACTTTCCACCTGGAATTGATGGGAAAGTACCTTCTTCTATCTTTAGGATCTGATCCTACACCGCTGCTCGATAGCTTAGTAGATCAACTCTATCACATAAGTTGATCCCTGATTCTTGTGAGTGAGCAGATCCATTGTATCAGCCCAAACTTTCAATAATTGATCTTTACGGTGCTTCTCCCATCAATCAAATTTATTTTATCCATGGAATACATAGGCTCTACTTATCCATTCCTATTTGGGCTCCTATGAAGGGATGGGTCTTTTTGCTACAGCTGATAAGCAACCGCTATTTTGGACGGCGCATATGTAGAAAGCCTTTTTCTTTGTCCTTCCCCATAACAGTTCCTAACTGATCTATTCCATAGCACAGATAGCCGCACGTAATGACAGATCACGGCCATATTATTAAAAGCTTGTGGTAGGGATGGGTTTCGTTCCAATGCCTGGAAATGATATTCCAAAGCCTCGGTATGCTCTCCGTTACTCATATGGATAAGACCTATGTTATACAGTATATAACTTCGATCATAAGGGTCAATTTCCAGCCGCATAGCTTCATAATAATTTTGTAAAGCTTCCGCATATTCTCCTTCGGATTGAGCTGACATCCGTTACGGTCGTTCATTCAATTGAAATGATCTCCGCTCCAAAACCGTACGTGAGATTCTCACCTCATACGGCTCCTCCTCCTTGAGAGTACATAATAAGGGAAATAACCCGTGGAATTGGGAAAAGATTCTTACCCAACATTATGAACTAACAGGGGCTAGTGTCTTTCCAATGAATCTCTAGCCATCCTTATTGCAGAGATTCTTTCCCAAGCACCGAGGATATTAGTGCTAAAAATGGAAACTCTAACGATTCATTTGTCCTTAACGCCCTGTATTTTGGGGGATTAGCCACTTCAACGATCTACGATGGTTATATCATACGGATACCCGAGGTACAAACGAGATGGATGTTTGTTGTCCCAACCATTATTCTTATTAGCCCTCATAAAAGGGTAATGTGTGTGAACTATAACGAAGCTTTTGTGTTGTCGATTTCCACATGTAGTGCTTTTCCCCTATGCATGCCTATCAGATAGGCTCGACCATACAAAGCCTATTCCATAGGTGTAACCTTTCGCTCGATACTGGGATCTCCGGGAGATCGGGGCATCTAAGGCTGCATCAACCGGGGATACACGACAGAAGGAATTGTTCTATTTTCAAAACTCACCTTCACTAAGCGTAAGTTTTCTTTGACTCAATATTATTTTATTTCCGAATTCCGTTTATTTTCCAAAAGGTAAAGAACGGAAAAAAAAAAAAAAAGAAAAAGATCGAATCACACCATCTCTGTAATAGGTAAATGCTTCTTTCTCCCCTGGAGCTGTCGGGATTATTCGCAATAATATATCCGCTACAATTGTGAAGGTCTTATCAGTAAAATTGTCATTTCTCTGAGATCTAGGCATAGTCAGTTATAGATTTGATAATTCTTCTCATTCCCCTTTTTTTCGGAAATGATCCCATGAACAAAATGATTTTTCGGTGCACAGTACCATGTAAATTTATTTTTCTTACGATCGGAGATATCCGAACATTCCAATTGATTCTTTTAGATAGTATTAGATAGTAATAGTAGATAGATAGAGAATGTTCGGAACAACTTGATGTTCATTAGTAATATCGACCCATGAGCAATAGAAAAGATTCCTATTCAAGGAGCTGTTTCTACATATTCTGTGAACTCAAAAAAGTTTTCATTTGATCATAATCCGAACTAAATAAGGAAGGAGTGAAACGATCATCGCATGATGAGAATCAAATGACCATGAATTGTGTTATGTGTGCATATATTTCTAATATGATCATTGTGAGACAATCTGTACAATGAATTGTTGCTGAATAATTATCACAATTATTCCGTAATTGATACCGAACAATCATTATGTAATTAATATATTAATTAATATATGATCATGATATGGAATGGATTAGGTAATCCATTCCAATTGATAAATTGGATCGGAAATATCAACCCGAATAGGATGAGATCGCCGGATCAACAAGGATGAAGACTCTATAAAACAGAAGGAAGCGCAGAAAAATGTACTCTTGTCCTTTATAAGGATTCAATAAGTCTTTTTTTTTTTTTTGCCAAAGGATTTAGAACTGATTGTGCCTGAATAATAAGAATACCCAAGGGACTTGCTATCCACCAATTCTGTGGATTAAAATCGAGAAGATCTCTAGGAAAGATGGCCGAGCGGCTCAAGGCGTAGCATTGGAACTGCTATGTAGGCTTTTGTTTACCGAGGGTTCGAATCCCTCTCTTTCCGTACTTTCACTTTCTTATTCTTCCCCATCATTCTCCAAATAGATCGAATCTCAATGGGATGATCTCATCATTCTGAGATCAACTCTCTCCTATTCCGTGATATAGAGAAATAGAAAAAACGTTGGTTCGTGATATGAGAAAGGAAAAGGACATTTGGAAAAAGCGAACAATAAATGAAAGTGTCATTGATGATCATACCGTAATATAACGTACGGGGGATGAAAAATAGATAGGTCGAATCCCAAGAGTCGAACAATTCTATCTATTTGTCTCCTTCGAGGTAAACAAAAGGGAGAGGAACATAATTGTCTAGATGCACAGGAACCCCTCTTTTTCATTCTCAATTCAAGCTTGACGGGAATAATATTCTACGACCAGCAATTCATTGATCTTTAAACTGATCCACTTGCTATCTATTATTTGATTGACTAATCCTTTATATCGTGACGAATGAAGAGTCAAATGATTCGGCATTTGATCTTTCTGGGATAAATCGAGATTTTTATCGATCATAGCTCTCGATCTCTGTTGATCTCTTACAGTAATAACATCTCGGGGCTTGCAACGATAACTTGGTATATCTACCACGCGATCATTGACCAGGATATGCCTATGGTTAACTAATTGTCTGGCTCCAGGAATGGTAGGAGCCATACCCAATCGAAAAATAGTATTATCCGAGCGCATTTCAAGTAATTGCAATAGAACCTGGCCCGTTGATCCCTTGGCTCTTCCAGCAATACGAACATATTTAAGTAATTGTCGCTCTGTCAGTCCATAATGGAAACGCAATTTTTGTTTTTCTTCCAGACGGATACGATATTGAGATATCTTTCTAGAAGAAGATTGGTTGGTAGGATCATTTATGGATTTCGGTCTTTTATTAGTCAGCCCTGGTAGAACTCTTAGACGGCGTATTATTTTTAAACGAGGTCCTCGATAACGGGACATAAGAACTCCTTCTTTTGCAAAATGAGCAAATAGTATTGAAAAGAAGAATAGTATGAATCGTGTCAATATCGGAATTATTTTCTATGGAGAACAAAGATCTCTTCCAAAATTGGTTTGGAGAGATCCAAATAGATCTGCTCCAATCACCCATTCCGTTTAGAGTTTAAAGTGATCATGGCATAGCGGATCTATCTGTGAACCAATGATCGGAAGAAAGAGGGAGTCTTCTCCATATTCCTTGATCTTAACGAAACATTACGGATCATGCATGGGGGGAATGAGGGGAATAACAAAGAGCCGGCTATCGGAATCGAACCGATGACCATCGCATTACAAGTGCGATGCTCTAACCTCTGAGCTAAGCGGGCTTATATGAATAAGATATAACTACATACTCATTAGTATGAGATTCATAAATCTATTCAGAATCTTAGCAATTCTAGCTAATTGAACTCAATGACGCAATCCAGATTCCAATGAAACATTGCTTGGATGTGGATTCGTTTGAGAGAAATGAAGAGAAGAAAGGATCAATTGATATTGATCGTTTCACTATTCCAAATCAAACAGAAAGGAAAAAACATTGCGTGGTAAATGCAGAAATGATAGAATCATTTTCAGTAATACTAGATTATAGTGGAAATGGCAAGAGAGGAAGAATTTATAGAAGACACATCTTCCAGTGACAAATGGATATCCAATGAATAACTCTGATGAAAATGGAAGAATAGGATGAGATTACAGTATGATCTTGTTCTCCAAAGGGGATATGGCGGAATTGGTAGACGCTACGGACTTGATCGAGTTGGGCCTTGGTATGGAGACCTACCAAGTGATAGCTTCCAAATCCAGGGAACCCTGGGACATTTAGAATGGGCAATCCTGAGCCAAATCCAGTTTACAGAGGCAATAGTTTCCTTTACTAGGAAGGAAAGGGATAGGTGCAGAGACTCAATGGAAGCTATTCTAACGAATGAATATTCTTTTACCCAGTGCCGCATCTATGGAATAATCTGCACATTTACACTTCAAAAGTGGGGATGGTCTATGCTATCAAGCAAAGTTCATGATCGGGACTTGGATCGCTTTATGCATTTCACTACTAGTGAGATGCTTGGGTCAATCTCAAGTTGAAGGAATGATTCGACATTAAGTAATCCAATGATTAGCTTAACTTCCAAAAAGAGGGAGTCGGATCGATTCCTGGGGTAAATTCTTCGACGAGGATAAAGATAGAGTCCAGTTCTACATGTCAATGCCAACACCAATGCAAATTGCAGTAAGAGGAAAATCCGTCGGTTTTATAGACCGTGAGAGTTCAAGTCTCTCTATCCCCAAGTCTAGCTCGTTCCCGAATGACTGATTTCTCCTTTCTTTCATACAATTTCGAATTTGTAATTCTCATTTTTGAATCAATTCTTTATGAAAAAAAAAAAAAAAAGAATGAGACCTATAACCTATAGAAGCATGAATCTCTCAAATTTATGACAAGTTGATTAGATGATCAATTCATTTTGTAATAGATGATCTAGATGATAGATAAGTAAAGATACATAGATCTATCTATGTATCTCTAGATAGAGATCTAGACATATCTGTGTGGATATCTCTATCTAGATCTCTATCTAGATAGAGATATCTGGAGTATCCAATCTGGACCGACCGTTAGCATTTCTTCTCATGAATGGTTACTTCCCAATCGATCAATTTTGAACTCGAAAACTAGGGGATTTTTGGACTAGGGAAAAATCCTCCTCTTTTTTTTATGGTCTCTTCAGTTGACACAAATTCAGGTTCTATGTTAGAATAATGCACAGGAAAGAGCCGGGATAGCTCAGTTGGTAGAGCAGAGGACTGAAAATCCTCGTGCCACCAGTTCAAATCTGGTTCCTGGCATGCGAGCTCATAGATCGAAAAATCCATCTATTTAGATAGATGGATACGGATAAATGGACATCTATTGACATGCATACTCATCCATATCCATATACCTATATCATAATACACAATTATCCATATAGACTTATATATCTATGTGTACGCACATATAGTAGATCCCGATCATAATAAATGATGAATCAGTATGTTTCGTTATCTTTCTCCCTTTTGTTCATATTGTCTTTCCCCGTTCCAATCGGATTTCGATACTCTGTACGTATATAAAAGTTGGTTCAAAACTCGGAAATACGGAATTGACAGCGTAAATAGATAGGATCTATTCTCAACTGGAATTGGTACAAGTGAAATCTGATCTTTCTCTTCCTTCTCATATATTAATGTGTGCGGTAGATAATTTGTGATGCGTAAACGAAACGAATTCGTTTCATTAATTTATACAAAATAGGTATCTTCCGGATTCAAAATAGAAGATAATGTAAATGGATAAGAAATGGATAAGGGAGATTCCATTATGGCGCTAGTAGGAGTCTATTTACCTCACTCCATCTGAAATGTGATATATTGTTCAAATTGAATATCTCAAATTGTAAGAACGAAGATTATTTACTTCTATTCCATTCAATAAGCATCCTGTATCTCATAGAAATTAGGTGTAATATAATCTTTGCGTAGGGGCCAACCAATCCAACTCTCAGGCATCAATATACGTTTCAGGCGTGGATGACTCTCATAAAGGATTCCCAGCATATCATAAGATTCTCGTTCCTGAAAATCAGCACTTTTCCAGACCCAAAAAACAGATGGAATTCTGGGATTTTTCCTTGGGACAAAAACTTTTATGCATACCTCTTCAGGTTGATCCGCATTATCTTGTATACTTGTAAGATGATATACACTAGCCAATGATCCCCCCGGCGCTACATCATAGGCACACTGAGAGCGGAGATAATTGAAACCATAAACATATAAAGCGACGGCTACAGAGGCCCGATCCTCAGATTTGATCTGTAAAGTCTCTATGCCCTGGTAATCAGAGCCCAGAGGTCTGTGAGCCAACTTATGCTTGGCTAGCCAAGCGGATAATCGACCCTGCATCTCATTAGTCTTTATTGTATAAGTATCCGTATAAGTATTGAACATTCTCAATGTCATTTTGAAAATTGATTTCCTACTCGTTACTCTCTACTCAACATTATTCCTTTATTTCTGTAAATATATTGAGCTCTCTCTCGTGTTTTACAGATGTTTCGGAGGGTATCTCTGAAGTAGACTCAAAGGTTTTGGAAAGTATCTCTGAAGTAGATTCAGATTGAGGTTCAGAGGATTTATGGAGCAACTTCTGATCGTAGTTCCCAGTATAAAGATTGGGCCCAACACGAAACTTGTGATTTTGAGTGAAATATCTCTTTCCTTGTTGGAGCTTGGTCCTATCTTCATATATCTCTCGAGCTACCTTTTTACGAAGCTTTATTATGGCATCTATAATAGCCTCTGGTTTTGGGGGGCAACCCGGCAAATAGACATCTACGGGAATTAACTTATCTACTCCACGAACGGTACTATAAGAATCTGTGCTGAACATTCCTCCTGTAATAGTGCATGCTCCCATAGCAATTACATATTTTGGTCCGGGCATTTGTTCATATAATCTCACTAAAGAAGGAGCCATTTTCATGGTCACAGTGCCTGCTGTTATGATGAGGTCGGCTTGTCTAGGACTAGATCTTGGTACCAGACCGTAACGATCAAAGTCGAATCGTGAACCTATTAACGAAGCGAATTCGATAAAACAACAACTAGTACCATAAAGGAGCGGCCATAAACTGGAGAGTCTGGCCCAATTCGACAGATCATTTAGGGTAGTTGAAATGACTGAATTTGGAGTTGTTTTACCAAGTAAAGGTGATTCTATAGAATCCATCACCGACTTTATGCCATTTTCTACTTTATCTCTACCACCCAAATACTCGGAGGCTAAGACCATTCCAATGCTCCTCTTCGCCATGCATAAACTGAACCAACAATTGGGATAAGCACGAAAATCAAAGCTTCTATAAAGGTATATATACCCAATATATCGAAACTCATGGCCCATGGATAAAGAAAAACTGTTTCAACATCAAAAACAACGAAAACTAAAGCGAACATATAATAACGAATCCTAAATTGGATCCAAGCATCTCCCATTGCTTCTATGCCTGATTCATAACTAGTGAGCTTCTCCGGGCCTTCACTAATAGGGGCTAAAGCTCTGGAAATTAAGAATGCCAAAATAGGGATGAGGCTAGATATTGGTAAAAAGATCCAAAAAGTCTCATATTCAGAAAGTAAAAACATGAATAGACTCCCGTGAAATAGATCAGATTATTCCATTTTCTTGTGAATTGATTTATCATTCATTCCTCTCCAAAGAACAATTGATTCTCATCGATCTACATATTGCTTTGCTGCCCATGGCTTCTTCCAAAATTCATTCAATGAAATATTACTCGTATATGTGATATATACGAGTATTACGTGTTTATCCGGGATAAATCGACTTATTTAACCCAGAAGTAAAAAGTAGTCTGGCTAATCCTTCCTCTCCCCGTATCAGTCATTTATATACTCTCATTTACTGTCAAACAAGAACAATTGATTATTCTTAGAAATTGATATTACAATCACATATCTTGCACATTGGTTTGGCAAATTACACGCGATCCGGGTTGTAACGGGCCAGCAGCATGGCCGTGTAATGCAAGGAAATGCCCAGGGACTCTTATGGGATCTTAAGATCTATTGTATGCTCTATTTCGACATGTTAATCTTGTCCATCAAATGCGTCGACAGGTTCGACTTCCATTTGCTTGCTCTATATACAAATTCATTTAGACCCATATTCAGTTTCTCTTTATACCAATATTTATTCAGTTTCTCTAGATATTACATTGAACCCCACCCATCCATCCATCTCTTATAACAAAGAAAAGGATTGTATATTCAATTTGTAGAATTATGGCTTTTTCTCTCGTACCCATCTCACACGGTTAGATTGCCCTTAGGGACAATCGAGTTCTTTGTCAGATACTTATGTAGGTAATGGGACAAGTGTATAAATTCTCAGATTTGCAGATTCATCAGAAAATAGTGAGCATTTCGCGGTATTGGGAGAAGATGAGAAAGAGAAAATCTCAGTTATCAAGGATTTGGAAGAAATCTTAAAAGAATTGTAATGCGTGTCGATGCTTTGGTTCGTTATACAAATGATTCCAGGAGTAGGGTCCAATTGGGATCGTCCATTCATAGTATCCAAATCCATTTGTAGTACTGAAGAAAAAGAAAAAGGATCAAGTGACCATGGAAATGAATGGGTCAAGCTCGCGGAGGATGAAGCATTTTAAGAAATAAACCTGACCAGTACTATTTAACATATGGACAGATATATAATTGATTCCGTTCGAGAATATGCCGGATAAACTCTTTCCCCCGGAGCTTCATTCAACAATATATTTATTGATCCCGTGACAGGGATCCGCCTATTAAAGACAAAAAGTGCTAAGGGTTCTTTCCTCTATGGTCTAACGTTTTATTAATGGTCTGACCCTTGATTCAGGATCAAGACAATCGTTCCATTCCGGGAATATGAATTGGAATTCATAAGGGTCTTAGTCGATTTGTGCCTTGTTGACCTGGGTATTGAGCGACAAATACTACTTATAAACACTCAAGCAAGATTGATTGATGGGCAATATCAAGCGATCCTGTAACTTCTGTTGATGTAACCGCGTTGATCGAACTGAACAAGTTTCTGGTCGTAAGGGCTCTTAGGTCAATATGATAAAGGCTCCAGGACATCTTGTAATAGTAATCTTGAATAGAGCAATAAAACAATCCCTGCTAAAACACGACGGTAGGGTAGAACCAGTTTAACTGGAAGTGATCTAGAAGGATACTTCGAAGAACACGTTACGACCGATCCAATGGACCGACCAATGGGGGAGAGAGATGGACGCTTATACATTTTGGGACAATTTGCATAACGGTTGAAGGGTAACTAATCCAGGCTATTCCGGCAGGAAATGGGGGATAGAAATAGGAAGATCCCATATTTTACTTACTTAGATAAGCCCACCCAAATTGGATCCTGATCTTCCAAAAGAAGGTCCACATCGATCAAACCATGGATGATGAGCAATCAGGGCAGATCGGAATAACAAAATGAGCTCTGTACAACAATGGAGAAAGACCTAATCACTTGGTGGATGAATTATGCCAAGTTTCCGATCTGCCAAAGCATTCTTCTTTTAGGTGGTGGATTCATTGGAATAAAAATTCCAACCAAATGACTCGATATGCTTGCTCATCTCCCGTTGAGACCTACGAGAGTACTTACTTATTCTTGGGACGGTGCCCATCAATTATTATCCACGTTATATAGTTATCAGACGCGCTTCTGGTATGGATGAGATGATCGTACGTTTACTTTGATCGGGGTAACAGTCGAATTTCCATGGGTAATTCAGAGAAGTTCTCGTGATCCATCGTACGTATCGTATATTTACAAACCTACAATACAAATAATGAATCCTTTTCGAGCCTCACATTACTCGACGTGATCCCCTACATGCCATACGAGTATTCTGGCTACTCCAGGGGGATGGACGGCATCGAGCCTTTTATTTTATTTGGCAATAGATTCCTTCCGTTCCAACTCTTAAGCATATGTTTAGATCAACAAGGATGGATCTGACGCATTCAGGAAAACACCCGAGACCCTATAATCTAATAAGTATATATAGAGCGAGCACACGTCTCTGATCCAGATCAAATGGGATTTTGATTGGATCGAATAGACCCTCGGATCAGTCTTATTAAGGTTATCATATGATGAAACGTTAACCCATTCCGGATGAGATCGTTTCATTTTGACGAGAGATCAATTTGAAGAGAATAGTTAGATTCTCTCCATTCATCATCCAATCAACCTAAGTCTTATCAAGGTGTTCTAGACAGAATGAATTCGAATATGAATCGGTCGAAGTCCCTTTCATGGAAGTTGAGTTCTTGAGTATGAGCTCAGATCAAATTATATCTAATAGTGGGGCTAATACAAACTATTTGAATGAGCAATTGGGTACTAAAAATATAAAGCATGGCGAGGGGGGCTTTCCAATCCAATATTGTATATAATAAGTGTGCTCATAATTCTCATGATTACAGGATGAACTTCTCACGTTTTGTCAGCAGTTTTTGGATCTGGATATGCTTTTAGACGAACCATTCACAACTTATTGATATATTGATAGGATCAAAATGATAGAGAATATCGTGATCCACAGATTGTCCTCTTTTCCTACGGTTCCGAGCTATCAATTCCCTAAAGGCTGTTGATCAACACGTATTCCTTTTGATCTCGGGACATTTTGATGAACATTGTGCAAATCCGGGTATGATATAGAATACTTCATAGAACACTTCAATCTTCTGCGTTCATTTGATCTGCGAGTACCTCTTATATGAATTATGGCCTTGTCCCTCGTAAATTATGTCACAATTAGTTCCATTTCTGCAATACGAGCTATTTAGATCGAACGGATACTCTTCTAGATCTCCTTTGAGCCGTTCATCATACTAGGAGTCCCCTGCATCTGTTATATTAATGAGGTTCTGATGATCGATGCTAATTCTTATTCGACCGATCTATAATAGAGCCAGACCTTACAGATGTAAGCCGGCACAAATCATTGTGTCCTTGCTTGGGGTTATCGGAGGCGTATTAAGAATACCTTGATAATGGGTGATAAGAGCATATCAACATGTCAGTCGTGTGTTACTGATTTTTCGATATCAATGAACAAGAGATCAAGAAATTCGATCATCTGATATCGAATCAATCTCGATCAATGAAGATCGATGATCTGCCCCGTTATCACGTTCCTATAAATATTCATGGGCATATGAGAATAGTTGATGTGATCCAAGAGATTCTTTAGGGCTGAGTCATAGATAATGATAAGGATAAATAAGTAATATAGTAATACCAGAACTCAGTGACGCATAGGGCTATACGGGCTCGAACCGTAGACCTTCTCGGTAGAACAGATCAAAGTTCTTATTATCAAAATGATTTGAGCTGTTCCAAAACCCAACATGCATCTTTATTGCATTGGGCTCTCTCATTAACTAATGGATCGATCAGTTAGTCTGCCATTCTTTCCTTTCTAGAAGGATAATAAGATGGCTCCGTGTGCTCCAAGTTATTCTTTTTCGGAAGCAATCCCAAAGTGATTCAAAAGGTTCCCTCGACGTAGGTCTGCCTCGTTCAGACACAGATTGACTCAAATAGAGTCTCTATCGCTCTGAAAGTGAAATATGAGACTCCATACACCTCAAAGTTCATAAAGCGAAAAGAAGATTTTTGAGGTCCCCATATTGTACTCATTATGCCTAGCATTGAATGAACTCGCGATTTACCATATCAACTAGATCCGGAATTGGAATCAGATCGAACCTCATCTTTGTCATGCTATTGTTCTCCCAGATTGGTCAATAGAGTAAGACATCAATATTTCACACAAGATATCTTTCGTGGATCGGATGGATCGATGAACTCTCTTGAAAAGCATTGGCGCACGTGTAAACGAGGTGCTCTACCTTGCTGAGCTATAGCCCTTGCTATTAATAATGATACACCATACTAACCAGATATAGTAACCAAATGGATCCCTTTTGTCAAGATGGACATTACATAATCCAATACGTTCCGATCCTATTTATGCCGGGGCATATTGTTCATGAGTTCAATTCCATATAGAATGTTTATAGGTCCAACTCTATTTATGATTTATTTATGATTATAAATGACCTACTTAACTCAGTGGTTAGAGTATCGCTTTCATACGGCGGGAGTCATTGGTTCAAATCCAATAGTAGGTAAAACTTATTAGATATTGAAGTCGATGACATCAAATAAGTTTTACCTACTATTTGACAAAATTGGAATAGAGAACCCATTTTTGATGATTATCCAAATTTCTTACGTTAATTAGAGACGGAGGGCAAAATAGCACTGATAGCCTCTAATCGTGTCCTGGCTCTTCTAAGAGCTACATTAGCCTCAATCGCTTGTCTCTTGCCCTCAGCTCGGGCTAGGTCAGCTTCAGCTATTCGAACAGTTTCCTGAGCCTCTCGAGGATCGATGTCAATACCTTTCTCTGCATCATTTACCAATACGGTGATCTTATTATTGTCTATCCTGGCGAAACCGCCCATCAAAGCCATAGTCGACCATTGCCCATTGAGACGTATTTTTGTGATACCTATATCCAAAGCTGCAACAATTGGGGCATGATTTGGTAATACACCAATTTGACCACTATTAGTAGATAATATTATTTCTTCAACTTCTGAATCCCAAACAACTCGATTAGGAGTCAGCACACGAAGACTTAGGGTCATTTTTGAAATTAACTCTCCACTTTTAAGTTCATAGCCTTCGCGGTAGCTTCATCAATGTTACCCACCAAATAAAAGGCCTGTTCGGGAAGACCATCCAATTCTCCGGAAAGGATCATTTGAAAACCTCTAATTGTTTCTATGAGACCAACATACTTACCCGGGGAACCAGTGAATACCTCTGCTACAAAAAAGGGTTGTGATAAGAAACGTTCAATTTTTCGTGCTCTTGCTACGGTTAAACGATCTTCTTCTGATAATTCGTCCAGTCCAAGAATAGCTATAATGTCTTGAAGTTCTTTATAACGTTGTAAAGTTTGCTTGACTCCTTGTGCAGTTTCATAATGTTCCTCGCCCACAATCCAAGGTTGGAGCATGGTCGATGTTGAATCTAAAGGATCTACTGCTGGATAGATGCCTTTGGCAGCTAATCCTCTCGATAGTACGGTAGTAGCATCTAAATGTGCAAATGTCGTAGCAGGAGCGGGGTCGGTCAAATCGTCTGCGGGTACATAAACTGCTTGAATGGAGGTTATAGACCCCTCTTTGGTGGAAGTAATTCTTTCCTGCAAAGAGCCCATTTCCGTGCTAAGAGTTGGCTGATAACCCACAGCGGAAGGCATTCTGCCTAATAATGCAGATACTTCTGATCCCGCTTGGACGAAACGGAAGATATTGTCGATAAATAAGAGTACGTCTTGCTCATTGACATCTCGGAAATATTCAGCCATGGTTAGAGCAGTTAAACCAACTCTCATACGAGCTCCTGGTGGTTCATTCATCTGACCATAGACCAGAGCTACTTTCGATCTTGAGATATCTTGTTCATTAATTACTCCCGATTCTTTCATTTCCACGTAAAGATCATTTCCCTCACGGGTACGTTCCCCTACTCCGCCAAATACGGATACACCTCCATGAGCCTTAGCAATGTTGTTGATTAATTCCATGATGAGCACCGTTTTACCTACTCCAGCTCCCCCGAACAGCCCTATTTTTCCCCCGCGGCGGTAAGGAGCTAAAAGATCCACCACTTTAATGCCTGTTTCGAAGATTGATAATTTTGTATCCAACTGTATAAAGGCAGGAGCAGGTCTATGAATAGGAGATGTTGTGCGAGCATCTACAGGACCTAAATTATCGACGGGTTCTCCAAGAACATTGAAAATTCGTCCGAGAGTAGCTCCACCAACTGGAACACTCAGAGGAGCTCCTGTGTCAATCACTTTCATTCCTCTTGTCAGGCCATCTGTAGCACTCATAGCTACAGCTCTCACTTTATTATTTCCCAATAATTGTTGTACCTCACAAGTAACACGAATTTCCTGACCAGCCGTATCTTGGCCCTTAACTATCAAAGAATTGAATATATTGGGCATATTGCCTGGAGTAAAAGCTACATCCAGTACTGGTCCAATGATTTGAACAATACGTCCCACATTCTTTTCCACAAGTGTGGAAACCCCAAGAGCAAGAGGATTGGTTCTCATAATAATAATAAAAGAAGATTTGTTCAAATTGCTCGCTAATAACATTAAAAATGTTCGATATCGAGTCGATCAGTTCATGATGAATGAGAGTTACCACCTTGATCTACTTAGTGATATTTTGCTTATCAAGTTCAACTTTGATTTTGAACATGAAGTAGATGGATAAATATCATGAGAAGGTTTTTGATTTGTCCATAACTATAAGCATTTCACCCCAGGTTGCGCCCAGATCATCCATTCAATGCGTAACGGAACTTGGACCTTATTTAGAATCTTTCTCTCATCGGTCGTTGTTTCTTACTTTCATACGCAACATACATCTATTTTATTTATTCTCGTTCCATATGTTTACTTTTACACCTACGGTTCACACACACACACACACACATTATCTATTAGGGTAAAAGGTCGATTCGGTTCTTTAGATTCATTAACCTTAGATTCATTAATTAGTCTAATAGCTGGAGGGTCCCTGGGTCAATGCATGGAAAAACTTGAAAAGCAAAGACCGGGTTGCGTCATACATAAAGAACATTATACAATAATAGTGTATTTGGCAAATATTAGATTATTGCCCAATAACGGACGACTTGAGTTAGTTCATGGTTCCGCAGGAGATTCCTGTGAAATTCTTTCTTTACGTTCGATCCGTGTCGAGCAGACTTCGTCCTTGCAAGAGTTATTAATTGATGAGTTGTAGGGAGGGACTTATGTCACCAAAAACAGAGACTAAGGCAAGTGTCGGATTTAAAGCTGGTGTTAAAGATTACAGAATAACTTATTACACTCCTGACTATGAAACCAAAGATACCGATATCTTGGCAGCGTTCCGAGTAACTCCTCAACCTGGGGTGCCCGCTGAGGAAGCGGGGGCTGCAGTAGCTGCTGAATCTTCCACTGGTACATGGACCACTGTTTGGACCGATGGACTTACCAGTCTTGATCGTTACAAGGGGCGATGCTATGACATCGAGCCCGTTCCTGGGGAAGAGACTCAATTTATTGCCTATGTAGCCTACCCTTTAGACCTCTTTGAAGAAGGTTCTGTTACTAACATGTTCACTTCCATTGTAGGTAATGTATTTGGATTCAAAGCCCTACGAGCTATACGCCTAGAAGATTTGCGAATTCCTCCTGCTTATTCCAAAACTTTCCAAGGTCCACCTCATGGTATCCAAGTTGAAAGAGATAAGTTAAACAAATATGGCCGTCCCCTATTGGGATGTACCATTAAACCAAAATTGGGTTTATCTGCCAAAAACTATGGTAGAGCAGTTTACGAAGTCCTTCGTGGTGGACTTGATTTTACCAAAGATGATGAGAACGTAAATTCCCAACCATTTATGCGCTGGAGAGATCGTTTCTGCTTCTGTGCAGAAGCACTTTATAAAGCTCAGGCTGAGACGGGTGAAATTAAGGGACATTACTTGAATGCTACCGCAGGTACATGTGAAGAAATGATAAAAAGGGCAGTATTTGCCAGAGAATTGGGAGTTCCTATCGTCATGCATGACTACCTGACGGGAGGTTTTACTGCGAATACCAGCTTGGCTCATTATTGCCGAGACAATGGCCTACTTCTTCACATTCACCGCGCAATGCATGCAGTTATTGACAGACAAAGAAATCATGGTATGCACTTCCGTGTACTAGCTAAAGCATTGCGCATGTCCGGTGGAGATCATGTTCACGCCGGTACTGTAGTAGGTAAACTTGAAGGAGAACGAGAAGTCACTTTGGGTTTTGTTGATCTATTGCGTGATGATTTTATTGAAAGAGACCGAAGTCGCGGTATTTATTTCACTCAAGATTGGGTATCTATGCCAGGTGTTCTGCCCGTAGCTTCGGGGGGTATTCACGTTTGGCATATGCCTGCTCTGACCGAGATCTTTGGGGATGATTCCGTACTACAGTTCGGCGGGGGAACTTTGGGACACCCTTGGGGAAATGCACCTGGTGCAGCAGCGAATCGAGTCGCCTTAGAAGCTTGTGTACAAGCTCGTAATGAAGGACGTGATCTTGCTCGTGAAGGTAATGAAGTGATCCGTGAAGCTAGTAAATGGAGCCCCGAGCTAGCTGCTGCTTGTGAAGTATGGAAGGAGATCAAATTTGAATTTGATACGATTGATGTATTGTAATTTAGTGACTCTCATCCGTTCGTTCTCCTAATCGAACTCGGCCCAATCTTTTACTATAAAGATTGAGCCGAATCGCAAATGGAGATTAGACCTATACATAGATATACATAGATTCATATCTGTTTATCTATGTACATGTATAAATATGTGCATACATACCTATATGCATAAATAGACATCTTATTTAATCTTCCCAAGATCGAATGGCTCAAAGTTTATGATAATGTTGTTGGTTAAAGAACCAATTTTATCCATCCCTGAAATTGATCTTATGGATCATTCAATAGGGTTAGTAGCTCAGTGGATCAGAGCCCATGGTCCCGGACCATGAAGCCAAGGGTTCGAATCCCTTCTAACCTATTTTGGGCATTGTCCCCCCTTGTTGTATCCCGTGTTGAGGCATAGACCTTTCTTACAAAGATTCCATAGGTTCTATAAATAGGGAACGATCATATCGTAGGATCCTTCTCTCTCGGATTAGAATTACTCTTTATAATGGTATGAAAGAGAATCTTTATTGATAACCTTTATTGATAACCAAAGAAAAGGTTCTATCATAATCTCGGATCAATGCTCCGGATTGCTACGAATGGGATGAAAATGCTTCATCCACTATTCATTTGGGAACAACCCTAAGACTAAGAATAGACTAAGGCTTAATAGACTAATAATTGGATCTATCTTATCTAATAAGACTCCTCATGGAAAAAAGAATTGCAAAGTAACGAGAGATCTCTTCCCTCTTTTATACTCATGCCTAGGGAGAACTCTATGTCCTTGAAAGAGTGGTTCGAAGAAAGGCGTAAAATAAGTGGATTAATCGAAGATCTGATCGAAAGAACTAGTAAGGACTATATTGTCAATGAGATGGACAAGAACAAGAATATAAAGATTGATTTTAATAACAGATTATGGGTCCAGTGCGACAATCGTGAGAACTTGCTCTATATGAAATATTTGAGACAGAATAAGAGTGTTTGTGAAGAATGTGGATATCATCTGCAAATGAGTAGTTCAGATAGAATCGAACTTTCAATTGATCATGGCACTCGGCATCCTATGGATGAGGACATGGCTGCCCCAGATCCGATTCAATTTCATTTTGAGGATGAACCTTATATAGATCGTATTACTTCCTGCCAAATAAAGACAGGTTTAACCGATGCTGTTCAAACAGGCATAGGTCGACCAAATGGTATTCCTATCGCAATTGGAGTTATGGATTTTCAATTCATGGGAGGTAGCATGGGCTCTGTGGTAGGTGAGAAAATTACTCGTCTGATCGAATACGCTACCAAGGAATCTCTCCCAGTAATCATGGTGTGTGCTTCTGGAGGAGCGCGCATGCAAGAGGGAAGTTTTAGCTTGATGCAAATGGCTAAAATATCTACTGCTTTGTATACCCATCAATTGGAGAAAAGGTTGTTATATGTATCAATCCTTACATATCCTACAACCGGTGGAGTGACTGCTAGTTTTGGTATGTTGGGAGATATCATCATTGTTGAACCTAAAGCATACATTGCATTCGCGGGTAGAAGAGTAATCGAACAAACATCAGGTCAGAAAGTACCCGACGGTTTGCAAGTGGCTGAGCATTTATTTGACCATGGTTCATTTGATCTGATCGTTCCACGTAGTCTTTTAAAGGGTGTTCTGAGTGAGCTATTTCAGCTTTACAGTTCAATTCCTTGTGAAAAAGAACGAACGTTAGGCTCAGTTTCTTGTAACGATCAACAATTATCAAGTTCAGCTCCTCGTAACGAAAGTAACAGTGATACAGTTTCCTCTCGCGTCGAAAAATCGGAATAATCAATCTCAGATAATTGTTCCTCACCTTTCTTTTAGCCAATTATCGATCCTCGATCCTATCGTTAATAGGAACTCAATATTAACAACTAAATAGTAACTAACCATTATTATGAACTAATTTGCTAACCATCGATATACGATAGAATCGGGAATTTTTCGCTCTCCGGAATCGGGGAAAAATTCCGGATCCATGTTCTTGCTACTATCTGATCAAGTGTTATAATATGGATAAGTGCTGTGATAAATTTGTATACATTTATTGAGTCCTAATACCAAAAATTATCATTCATTATTGGCTTCGGATCTCATAGACATAAAAAAAAGAATAATAATAATAATATCTCGGATTCGACGTAAAAGTATTTTTCGGAGACTCATGATAATATTTGACGGAAAAAGGAACAAGATTCTCGCGCATGTATTTTATGGAGAGGGACGACTAGGCCCACTTATTTGTTGGTCCTATAATCATCCCTTGTAATGTAGATAAATATTTCATTAGGGTACTCGTTCTATGACAAATCCCAACTTACCCTCGATTTTTGTGCCTTTAGCGGGCTTATTCTTTCCGGCAATTACAATGGCTTTTTTGTACTTTTATGTTCAAAAAGACGAGATTTTATAAATCTGATTGGATCAGATCTTTGGATCAGATCTCATAGATCAATTTGAATCTCTCAATTGTAGAACAAATGGGATATCTATCTGTTCCAGATGATCTGAGATGGGACTAATACTGCTCCGGACACGAACAAGATATGGATCTATGTCCATCTATCAACATATGGATATGGGTGTATCATGTGGTACATATATCATCAAGAGAAAGAAAGTAAATGTTCGTTTATATAAAGATTCTTTGATATGTATATGGCTAGTTAATAAAAGTTACTTCGGGAGCCAAGGGAGTAAAGCTTTGGCTATTCTCTCAAACCGAATAGGACAAAATTGAAGAAAAATTGTTATGAATTGGCGATCTGAATGGCTTTGGATAGAACCTATAACAGGATCTCGAAGAACAAGTAATTTTTGCCGGGCTTGTATCCTTTTTTTTGGTTCACTAGGATTTTTATTGGTCGGAATTTCAAGTTATCTTGGTAGGAACCTGATACCTGTATTGTCATCTCAGCAAATACTTTTTGTTCCACAAGGAATTGTAATGTGTTTTTATGGTATTGCAGGTCTGTTCATTAGCTCCTATTTGTGGTGTACAATCTCGTGGAATGTAGGCAGTGGTTACGATAAGTTTGATAAAGAAGAAGGAATTGTATGTCTTTTTCGTTGGGGATTTCCCGGAAGAGATCGTCGTACTTTTCTTCGATTCCTCATAAAGGATATCCAGGCGATCAAAATGGAAGTTCAAGAAGGTCTTTATCCCCGCCGTGCCCTTTATATGGAAATAAAGGGACAGCGAGACATTCTCCTAACTCGTACTGGTGAGAATTTCACCCTACGGGAAATAGAACAAAAAGCTGCTGAATTAGCCCGTTTCTTGCGTGTATCAATTGAAGTAAAATGAACCAAGAGATGGATGTTTTCTCGTTGTTATTCGATATCTGAACGGACAGATTCATATGTACTAGAGAGAGGGAAGTTACAATGTAATTAAGATTTGTTTTGGAGAAACATGCAGTTTCCCCCCGCAAAGTAGTACTTATGGGATGAGCATATTGGTGCAAATTATTTTGGTGGTTCCCAAAGACTCCATATCGTTCTTTATAGGAGGCCATAGAGCCAGTAGACGAATACGACATCAAAAGAAAACAGTTACTAGATATAGATATGGCGTTCTCTCAAAAACGTCTTTGGCGAGCTCCAATTCCATATATGCGTACGGAATTAGAGAATCTCATATTCGGAATAGACTGTAGCCCTTTGGAGCACATAATTGGTATCTTTAGACCCAATTTATTGAATGAGAATAGGCTCTATCCCTAAGTTACCTCTCTCTCTATTTTGCCAATCAACATTTGTCCCTTTCCTTTTTCTTTTTATCTTCTTTTTTTTTTTTTTCTTATTTATTTCATTATCGAGCATCTCAAATTCCTATTTATCACTATTGAATTCCTATAGGATTCCGTCATACGTTCCGAATATTCCTCCCCTCCTCCCTCCCATTCCCAACCCTTCTCGAGAGCATTTGTCCGAGATCTCTGAGTGTAACCGAGAAAAGATCCGAAAAGGACCAAGTGGCAGGATCAAAATGATCTTCGAAAGAAGACTTCTTCTACTTTAAGTGATTTTTCCGTAAAGAGCCGGCGGATAAGATGGAACAAATGAATAGAAGTTTGGTCCGGATCGAAGCGATCTTCAATTCTTTATATATCTGGGAATGATCTTATTCTTTTTCCTTTTTTTTTTTTTCCGAGCAACCCGTCCCTCATCTGAAAGATATTCTTTTTAAGGGTCGAACAATTACGCAATAGATCCTGAATCTATAGGTCCCATACCTCGTTCTACAACTCGTAGTTTATCCATATTTCGGACAGAGCTGACGAGTGAATCGGGTTCGTTAGCGATTCACAAATTTAAAGTGGCCAAATATAAAGCATCGGCTTCCCTACGATACCTTGCATGTTTAATATTCCTGCCCTGGGGGATCTCTATTTCATTCCAGAAAGGTTTAGAACCTTGGGTTACAAATTGGTGGAATACTGGTCAGTCTCGGGAATTTTATGATTATCTACAAGAGGAAAACGCTCTAGAAAGATTCGGAGAAATAGAAGAGCTATTCCTGTTGGAGAAAATGGTGGAAGATTATTCAGAAACACATTCACAAGATCTTCATATAGAGATTCGCGAAAAAACGATCCAATTAGTCGAAATGTACAATGAAGATTTGATTCAGATCATCTCACATTTATTGGCAAATTTGATATGTTTTGCTACTCCAGGTGCTTATTTCATTCTGAGTAAGGAAAAGCTTGCTGTTCTCAATTCTTGGATCCAAGAATTATTCCATAGCCCGAGCGATACGATGAAAGCTTTTTCTATTCTTTTAGTGACCGATTTATGTATTGGGTTTCATTCGCCCCATGGTTGGGAACTGATGATCGATTTGATCTCCGAGAATTATGGATTCTCCCATGACGAACAAAGAATATCTGGTCTCGTTTCAACTTTTCCGGTCATCCCAGATACAATTTTCAAATATTGGATCTTCCGTCACTTAAATCGTATATCTCCTTCACTTGTAGTAATTTATCATTCAATGAATGAATAAAGAATAGGTTGTTCTATCTGACTGACGACGAGTGAGTATAAATTTGATTCTCGTGCGGAAACTAACTATTACAGATCTCCTTTTCCCTTTTTCTCTTTCTTTTCCTCCTCTCTCTCTCAGTGGGATACTTTTGATTTATTACTTTTGGGGTTAATATAATAGCGGAATTGCGGGCAGGTAACTATGATAGCTACCTACCCCCATTTATCGTAAAGAGATTTGAAACTAATAATTGAACCATGCGGAATATGAAGACTTATGACTGGATGAAAAAGTGGATGACTCGATCAATTTCCATCCTGGTCATGATACATATGATAACTCGGACATCTATTTCAAATGCATATCCCATTTTTGCACAGCAGGGTTATGAGAATCCCCGAGAGGCAACCGGACGTATTGTATGTGCCAATTGTCACTTGGCTAAGAAGCCTGTGAATATTGAGGTTCCACAATCCGTGCTTCCTGATACCGTATTTGAGGCAGTTGTTCAAATCCCCTACGATATGCAAATAAAACAAGTTCTTGCTAATGGTAAGAAAGGGGCTTTGAATGTAGGAGCTGTTCTAATTTTACCTGAGGGTTTTGAATTAGCCCCTCCTGATCGTATTTCCCCCGAGATTAAAGAAAAAATAGGTAATCTTTATTTTCAGAACTATCGTCCTAATCAAAAAGAGATTATTGTAATAGGTCCTGTTCCTGGTCAGAAATATAGTGAGATTGTGTTTCCCATCCTTTCACCGAATCCTGCTACTAATAAAGAAGTTCACTTTCTTAAATATCCCATATATGTAGGTGGTAATAGAGGGAGGGGGCAAATTTATCCTGATGGAAGCAAGAGCAACAATACGATCTATAATGCTTCAGCAACAGGTAGAGTGAGCAAAATATTACGTAAAGAAAAGGGTGGATATGAAATAACTATCGATAATGTATCGGATGGTCGCCAAGTGGTTGATATCGTACCTCCAGGGCCGGAACTTCTTATTTCCGAAGGCGAATTGATCAAGGTTGATCAGCCATTAACGAATAATCCTAATGTGGGTGGATTTGGCCAAGGAGATGCAGAAATAGTACTTCAAGATCCATTACGTGTTCAAGGTCTCTTATTACTCCTGGCATCTGTCATTTTGGCCCAAATCTTTTTGGTCCTTAAGAAGAAACAATTCGAGAAAGTTCAATTGGCCGAGATGAATTTTTAGGCTCATATATCTTCGAAATGAAGTTGACAAAAAGGGTTGGATCCCCCTTTTCTTGGTGGCTGATGCAATCATATACAATTCAAAGAATAAGGTAATGTCCCCTCGGAGATGGAAAGCCTTCAATATCATCATCTTCCTTCCCTTGTTCGTAGATAAGATATGAGTAATCACTAGATCCATCTACAGATATGTGCATTTGAAATGGGGAGTGACTCAATAAGCACTGGAACAGATCAACTTGCCGAACGATCCTCTATTCGTATGCTACATAGTATATACCATATCCGTGTCATACAGCCTTTTTTTATCTCTTATGCATTCATCATATCCAGAAGAATGATCCGAAGGATATCAAAGGGAAGGAGAAAAAAGGAAGAGGGGGACTAAGCGATTTCGGGAAAGATTCCTATTCTCTCGGATCCTCAATTCTTTCAAGTTCATGAAAAAGAAGAGCGGATGGATAGAAAGGGCAATACCGCATAGAAAGGGGAAAAGTGCTATTTCTGACTTGGACCATAAGAACTAAAATTCTATATTCGCGCATTCGGATTCTCGTAGTTCTAACTTTTATAGGGACGATTCGCAGAATCTATCATTTTTGGAAATGAACAAAGGTCATGCATATTATGCGGGACGATCTGCTTCTTAGTCATTCTTCCTACGGAGGAACAATTGAAATGGATCAATTAATCCAATGAAATACGTATCAGAAGCAAAAAAAAAAATGGATTGGCTTATCACTTTACTAAAAGGCATTGGAGTAACTGAAAGAATCGTGTAATAAGACCTTACCCTTCTTTGAAAAGAAGGGTAAGGTCTTATTAAATCTTCGCTTTCACATGTATAGTCTTCTTCGTATATGTTCAGTTCATCCCGTTACTATAGGGATGACCCTAATCCGGAATATGAACCGTAGAAGAATATGCCTAGTAAACCAATCACAAGAGTACCAGTTACAGTACCTATCAGCCAAAGAGGAATCCTTCCAGTGGTATCGGCCATTTCTCTTGCTCCCTTTCACATTTTATTAAGTGGTCATGCTTAAGACATAAACAGTCATAGATAATTATGAGTATCAGATCTCTCCGGATGAGATAAGAGGATCATCACTGTTCTTAATTGAAAGAGTAATTAGAGAATAGAACAGCAAGTACAAAAATGAGTAACAACCCCCAGTAGAGACTAGTACGATTCAATTCAACATTTTGTTCGTTTGGGTTCGATTGTGTCATAGTTCTGTGATTTAGATAGAGTTTATCGTTGGATAAACTGCATTGCTGATATTGATCCCAAGAAAAAAACTGTAGGTACAGCTAGTCCGTGAACGGCCAACCATCTAACTGTAAAAATTGGATAGGTTCTATCTATGGTCATTGGTACCTCCTAAAAAGATCTAGTAAATTCATTGAGTTGCTCCAACGGATCGGAACGGCCAGTGATTAATGGAACCTCTTGTCGACTCTCTGTGAAATACTCGTTTGGCCGGGGGCTCCCAAATACATCGTAAGCTAAACCCGTGCTGACAAATAACCAACCCGCAATGAATAGGGAAGGTATAGTAATGCTATGGATAACCCAGTATCGAATACTGGTAATAATGTCAGCAAAAGAGCGCTCTCCCGTATTCCCAGACATGCTCAGCTCCTTATATTCTTGTACAGTCAAGGGGAATTGATCCCATAAAAGATAGAGATTAGAAGATGGAGAATTACTGATATCTTCTCTAATTCTTGTTGGATTGTCAATCTTATACCAAGGGTATATTTAAGGTATATTGGACCGGTATAGCTAGCCTTCCTCTGACACAGCAATACAATTTTGATCTAGATCAGAAAGGAAGGGATATAATGATTCTGTTCCTCCAATTCTTTCAGTTTCTCGTTTGGTCAACTCAATAAATCTCTTTCTTATCTTTTTTTTTTTCTTTTTTTCCCACTGGGCTAAAATGATAAAAATATCTTATGTCTCGGGATAATAATTCATATTTCAAAATAAAATTCATACAGAGGTGCAAATGAGTGGATCAATGAGATCTAAAAATGATGAATAAAAGGATACTCATATTCCTACACCTAAACGTGAAATTCACAAAAATTTTCCTATGAAAACCTTTACTATGGCTGCGCAAGAGGTTCTTTCCGTTCCAATCTTTGGAACTGGAGCTACCAATTGTACAGGAAGAGGAACTATTCGAACGAGAAGAACAGCCTAAATAGTTGGATCGAGAGAGACCCCGTAGTACAACCATTCATTACATTATAGGTTCAATGATGCTTAGAGATACTCTAGACCAAACGAATGCTTGATGGAGATACCGTAGGAATATTCCTTCGTAATATGCAGAACCCAGATGTTGAACGCAGGATGGTAATTGCTAGGCTTGGGACCATTAAATATTAGGCTCGATTTAGAGCTCTCTTTCGGAAAGAGGAGAGAGGGGGATGACATTCTTGTTTTCTTCCTTCGCTTCGGGATATCGTCCTTAATTCCCTATTTGTATTATTGGGGTAACGGGTACGATTGAATCATTATCAGATTACATGGTAAAAAAAAAAGAATATATTATAAAAATAATGCCAGGTGATCCAATCATAATTATTGCCAACTCGTTTACCCCGTAGCTATTTAAAGAAGATTACGTTTAACAATTTGCAAAGAGGGTCAGTTGGCATTGGCGCTCTTCGTGGGTTGCTCAATGATTTTTTGGGTCTTGAATCTATTATATGAGATAATGAACCTATTTTGATCAGGTATCTCGTCCATGTTTGTTCGTAACAGTCATAGTGACTGGTCAATATAGGATTACGAATTGGTACCAATTCGGACAATTGATCTTTTGTATTATCATTCTGTTTTAGGTTACGAAAAAGAAAATTTAGGTAATTGCCTCGCAAAGATATGTAGCAAACGTATTCCATTAAGTTTTCTCACGCCTACTATAGCTAGCTATTTCGGTTTTCTATTGGTTTCTCTAACTTTTACCTTAGCCCTATTCATTGGTTTAAGCAAGATACGACTTATTTGAAATCAAAAAAGAAGGAAACCCTTTCTTTTGGTTCATTGGATATTATGATGATTCCGTTGCTTCTCCCAATGCTGATTTATAATCATTGAGATTCATAGCAATTCTAGGGTACTATCCGGGGTGGATATTACCCATATTTATTTCTCTGAATCGAAATGATTGAAGCTTTGCCATCTGGGATTGTGTTAGGCCTAATTCCTATAACTTTGGCCGGGTTATTTGTAACTGCATATTTACAATACCGGCGTGGCGATCAATTGGATATTTGATTGAGGAGCATCTTTTTTTATTGACCCCCTTATTCCAGGGGGTTGGATTCCATTGAATCTGGAGCTATTGATGATTCATTAAGAAAATTTGATACAGTATGAAAAGGATCACGCTCTGTAGGATTTGAACCTACGGCATTAGGTTTTGGAGACCTACGTTCTACCGGGCTGAACTAAGAGCGCTTTATTATCAAAATATTCAGACGGGAGGTAAATAGAAACAGGTCTTTTGTACTCTCCAAAAAGACTTTGGCATATGGTACGATTCAATCATTGATCGTTGATGTTCCATCCAAGTTGATCCCTTATTATTATATCTTTTCCCTCCATGGGGAAGGGGATAGGTAGGGATGACAGGATTTGAACCCGCGACATTTTGTACCCAAAACAAACGCGCTACCAAGCTGCGCTACATCCCTTTCAACCGGTGGACAATGTTATTTTATTTTATATTATGATATTCTTTTTTCCCACATTTCTTACGCTTTCATTATTTATCGGTCTTGTAAATGGACTATGTACATAGAGAATCTATCATCTATAAGATGACCATTCATTCGCGATATTTGGTAATAGAACACCCTTTTCCTGTTCTAAAACTAGGGGCATCTCATATCTCGGATCACTGCACATATCTCTTTCAGTTCCGAGTTTCCTGCGCAAGTACAAGTGATCCATAAGCACAGATGCAGCTAACCTTATCATATAAGTACCACGATCAATGAGGAGAATTTACAATGCAAGATATAAAGACATATCTTTCTACAGCACCTGTGCTAGCTACTTTATGGTTTGGGTCCTTGGCTGGTCTATTGATAGAGATCAATCGTTTTTTCCCAGATGCTTTGACTTTTCCCTTTTTTTCATTCTAGTTTTCCTCAAAAAGGAAAAGAGGAAAAATGATAATATTATGCTGGATCACTCCTTTACTTTTCTTATTGGGAAAATGAGATAAGTGAATTTGTTACCAAACCCATCCGAGTCAGTGGGATGGGGGGTCGATCTCAATATAGATATAGAGGCTCTTTCTATGAAAATTGTGAGTACCATTGAAAACTTCTGATTCAATATTTTATTATGCATTACAAGAAAGAATAATAAAAGATTGAATTATCTGATCCCACCTATAAACTTCTATCCCTTTATCTTTTTTTTTTATTTGTTTTTTTTTTTCCAGATCGAAAAGTGAAGTAGACCTTATATTCGGAGTAAGCTTATGGCCAAAGGTGGAGATGTAAGAGTAACAATTACTTTGGAATGCACTAGTTGTACCCGAGATAGTGTTGAGAAAAAGTACCCGGGTGTTTCTAGATATACTACTCAAAAGAATCGGCGCAATACACCTATTCGACCGGAGTTGAGGAAATTTTGTCCCTATTGTTATAAGCATACTATTCATGGAGAGATGAAGAAATAGATCGAACATACTATTCATTCACAAGGATAGGAATCAATCACAGATATAGAAAAATAGAAAAAAAAGGGGGGGGGGGATTCAAATAAGATTTGAAACAAAGCGGTATTGTAGGGAATTAATATTTGTAATCTATAATGATTGAAATCAGATTTTGAATAAAAATTGAATAAAATAAAATAAACAGTAAAATAAACAGTATTTGAAAGGTTCATGAAACAAACTATGGATAAGTCTAAGCGATCCTTTCGTAGACGTTTGCCACCAATTGGATCGAGAGATAAAATTGATTATAAAAATATGAGCTCAATTAGTCAATTTATTAGCGAACGAGGAAAAATATTATCTGGACGGGTGAGTAGATTGACCCCGAAACAACAGCGCCTAATGACTATTGCTATTAAACGAGCTCGTATTCTATCTTCGTCACCTTTCCTTAATAATGACAACTAATTTTATCCCTAGAAATGAGCCTGCTCTTTGATCAATCGGAGCTGGAATATCCGTTTTATAAAGATGATATAAAGATGAAGATCTCATTGTCTAAAAAATCGAAAAAAAAAAAAGAATCGAAATAGGTCTGTTCATTTTTCGATACTTATCAATTTTCGATGTTTCTACCTTCCCGGAGGGAATTCTCCGGGGGATTCCGTTCCGCCTATTTCATCATTCAATAATCTTGTTCAAGATCGTGGAAAAGCAATTATTATCTAATACAGCGATTTGCGCAAGTATTCTGCGATTTGAAAGCAACTGCTTTTTATACAAATATTGGATAAATTTGTTATAAGAGACCCCATTGTTACGGGCTGCTGCATTGATCCGAGTAATCCACAAACGACGAAAATCTCTCTTTCGCTTACCCCTATCTCTATGAGCAGAAACTAAAGCTCTAATTCTTTGTTGGTCAGCAGTTCGAAAAAGTTTCGAATGAGCTCCCCGAGAGCCTGATGCAAATGCAAGAGTCTTTTTTCGGTGTTTCCGAGCTATATATCCACGTTTAATTCTGGTCATTGAAATTTATTCTCATAAATCACTAATTGATTTATTATCAGTCATTCTTTGATTTGATCCATTAAGAATAGAACTGGTTCTTCTAATGTATAAAATAGAGACTCCAATGGCTTTTGCTACTGTAACCTTCCCAACCACAATTTCTTGGTTAGGCACCCTCTCGGTAAGCGGGGGATGGGACCTCGCACTAAGAAAAGAGATCATGGGTTCCATCGTTTCTATGGTTCTTCCTTTAACGGTGAGGTCCCCTCTATACGCCGGAGCCTCTCATTTATGAAACACGAGATGAGGATGTTATTGGTAACTTGTACAGTTTACCATCTCCAGCTAGCTCTACCCGAATTCTCCAAGCAATAAGCCCTCTCGCAATAAGATTTATCCATACAGTAACGACATAAGATTATGAGGGTTGGTTGGGTAGTTGACCTTGTCAGTCCGTTCTTGCGACAATATGAGCATAATTGCTTATTAAATTTGCATTATTTTCCCCGCTCAATGGATTGATGACCATTCGCTACCAATGGGGAATTGCTTTTCATCCCACATCAAGGTGATTGGATTTGCACCAATGGAAACCATAAAGATCATCCCCGATAAGGGTAGATGATAAATCTGTGCCTTGCCACAGTAGGAGAGTTATTCTGCTATAAAGATCTCCTAGTCTGCTTCAGCTTTTGATCCGAACGAGTCGCACATACACCCTAGTACATACTCCTCCACGCTGAGGACATCCTCGAAGAGCAGGAGATTTTGTTCCATTTACTATGGACTGTCTCGCATTTCTAATGAGTTGTTGAATAGTTGGCATTTTGGATCGTATGCGGAATTGACTGGTTTGGATCGATCCTAACCACATTAGGCCATTATGAAATGAATCACTCTCATTTTCCCCCTTCTCCCGGTAAGGAAAATAAGGGATCAAATTTGAAGTTCATCATTAAAATAAATTCACAAGAGATCTCCAGTATTCTCTACCGCTACGAGGTCAACAATGCCGTAAGCTTGGGCTTCTGTTGCTGACATAAAAACATCTCTTTCCATGTCCCCGGAAATGACCCATAAAGGTTTGCCTGTTCTTTGTACATAAACATTCGTAATGCTATCGCGAAGTTTCAATACCTCTTCTGCTTCCATGATGCATTCTCCTGCTTGCCCATCATAATAAGAGCTAGCAGGTTGGTGGATCATAGCCCTAAGAATAGATGATCGTTTCCTTGATCTCGGGGAATTGGGAAAGAAATCGAATTAATTGACCGTACAGGCATTTTTGTGCATACGGCTCCATAATAGATCTCATCCCATTTTGAGTCAAACTGATAAAAATACAATTGTATAAGACCCCCTCGGAGATCTATTTACCATCTTTTTCCCTAGGATAGTAGAGATACTACGATGGTTCTGTTGCTTTATATATCTCTCTTTCGATCTAGCAATCCCAAAGTTTTTTTTTCTGATGGGATCTAATCGAGATTCTATATTTCATGAAGAATTTGAGAAATATCTGAATAGAATCTTGGTGCGAGAACAAAAAGGGTTATGACGCTAAAATAGACCCATGCCACGATCACGAGAAAGAAGATCGAATTTCTCAAAAAATCGGGAAGAGGCTTTGTTCTACTATCTCGATACGTAATTCTATTCCGAAAGAACAAAAGATGATGTTTGTATCGAGCTCGAAGTGCCATGCTATTATTACCCTTTATTTGGCGAAGGCATAGTCTTTTTACATCGCTCCTTTTCCAATCAAAACTCATTGGCGCCAAGCGTGAGGTAATGCTATACGTTTAGTAATTTCCCCCCCGGTTAGGACAGAAGATCCCATCGAGGCAGCTAACCCCATGCATATTGTATGCACATCTGGCACTACAAATTGCATAGCATCATAAATAGATATTCCCGGTATCACTGCTCCACCGGGAGAGTTAATATATAGATATATATCTTTATTTTCATCTTCTCCATTCAGATACATCATGATACCAATGAGTTGATTTGCGATCTCGTCATCGACCTGCTGACCCGGAAAAAGTAATCTCTCTCGATAAAGTCGGTTGATTAGGATAGTTAAATAGCTACTCTCTTCTTCCTTAAGAACCGTACACGCGTCTTTAAATGCATACGGCTCAAGCAATTGTGAAAAGTTATTGATCGATCGATGTATTTGCGAGATCTTATCTAAAAAAAAAAAAGCCATACCTCAAAATCTTTTCTTTTTTTCCATAACCATTGGTTCAAGTTCGTCTTCTCCCTGAGAATATCATTCTCTAAACTTATTGAACTACCTCTTAATCGATGCATCGCTCCATTGAAATCCAGTCGTTCTGGTCACAGCGAAATTATCTTGTTCTCAAATAGGTTTTTGAGACATCTTTAGGTTCATGCTCTACTCCGGGGAAGCATCTGCCCGAGTTTCATTCGTACATATAGGACAAGTAAACCTACTGTCCCATTTTTATCTTTCCGATCCGCTCCATGATTTATGTCAAATAGATTCTATTATTCCATTTATTGATAGTTCCAAATCACTCATCGATATGGGTCCTATCTAGGAATTATAGATATATCACCAATTTGGGATTCTTTTTTTTTTTTTACGGAGCCTTAATACTTTATTGGTCCGAGCTAACCATGGATTCTCATGATTTAGAATCTCTTTCCTCCTAAATGATCTAATCGCACTTCACGCTCTAGATTCTTTCTAGTTAAATCGATCCTGAATAAAGCAGGAAGTATCTCATCGGGAGAGATAACGGGGAAATTCCGTATAACCCAATATGTCCGACAAGTCGCACTATACGTCGACCCAAACTGCATCTTCCTCTCCAGGGATCCGAAAAGGAACTTTTGGAACACCAATGGGCATTTGTTTAAACAGAGAAAAGTGAAGCACTATACTCTAATATGGAAACGTGAATAAGAAGAGATGAGCTTCTAGGACGTGTTTATGACACGATGATTATATCATATTTGGTCCATAAATCCAAAAATAACCTCGTTCTCAAAAGAGAGTATTGTTCATGGAAGAACTAAAAGATCAGGGAGATCTAGTTATTTTGTTTTGCAGTTTAGTTTGTTAAAAAAAAAAAATGAACAAGTATTGTATTTATGCGCTCGATCATTATAAATGGGTTAAAAAATGAACAAGTATTGTATTTATGCACTCGATCGGCATAAATGGGACCAATCTCCACATTGTGCGTTGTGCATTGATACATATAAATGATAAAATATCTACGCTCTCCCCGCTATTAAGAACGGGGTTGTCCCGGAACTGTTTCATTATTAGCAATGACCTCGAATAGATGTTAACCTTTGAGATGATCCGAGAAAAATTTAGCTCCATAGCGTGGTCTCTTCTAATGCGAGAAAGTTACATAGTGTCTACTTTTCTTTGATAAAGGGGTATTTCCATGGGTTTGCCTTGGTATCGTGTCCATACTGTCGTATTGAATGATCCTGGCCGGTTACTCTCTGTACATATAATGCACACAGCTCTAGTTTCTGGTTGGGCTGGTTCAATGGCTCTATACGAATTAGCAGTTTTCGATCCATCCGATCCTGTTCTTGATCCAATGTGGAGACAAGGTATGTTTGTTATACCTTTTATGACTCGTTTGGGAATAAAAGATTCATGGGGTGGGTGGAGTATCACCGGAGAAACTGTAACTAATCCAGGTCTTTGGAGTTATGAAGGTGTGGCCGGGGCGCATATTGTGTTCTCTGGCTTGTGCTTTTTGGCAGCTATCTGGCATTGGGTCTATTGGGATCTAGACATATTCTGTGATGAACGTACGGGGAAACCCTCTTTAGATTTGCCTAAGATCTTCGGGATTCATTTATTCCTCTCAGGAGTAGCCTGTTTTGGATTCGGAGCGTTTCATGTAACGGGTTTGTATGGCCCTGGAATATGGGTGTCTGATCCTTATGGACTAACTGGAAGAATACAACCTGTAAATACGGCGTGGGGAGCTGAGGGTTTTGATCCTTTTGTTCCGGGAGGAATAGCTTCTCACCATATTGCAGCAGGCATATTGGGTATATTAGCAGGTCTATTCCATCTTAGTGTTCGTCCCCCCCAACGTTTATACAAGGGATTACGCATGGGTAATATTGAAACTGTCCTATCCAGCAGTATTGCTGCTGTGTTCTTTGCAGCTTTCATTGTTGCTGGAACCATGTGGTATGGCTCCGCAACTGCTCCGGTTGAATTATTTGGTCCTACTCGTTACCAGTGGGATCAGGGATACTTTCAACAAGAAATAGATCGACGGGTTCGTGCTGGTCTGGCCGAAAATCTAAGTTTATCAGAAGCTTGGTCCAAAATTCCCGAGAAACTGGCTTTTTATGATTACATCGGCAATAATCCAGCTAAAGGAGGGTTATTCAGAGCGGGTGCGATGGACAATGGAGATGGAATAGCTGTTGGTTGGTTAGGACACCCTATATTTAGAGATAAAGAAGGGCATGAGCTTTTTGTACGTCGTATGCCTACTTTTTTTGAAACATTTCCAGTAGTTCTGGTAGATGAAGAAGGAATTGTGAAAGCCGATGTTCCTTTTAGGAGAGCGGAATCAAAGTATAGTGTCGAACAGGTAGGTGTAACTGTTGAGTTCTATGGTGGTGAGCTTGATGGGGTTAGTTTTGGTGATCCTGCTACAGTGAAAAAATATGCTAGGCGCGCTCAATTAGGTGAAATATTCGAATTAGATCGCGCTACACTGAAATCCGATGGTGTTTTTCGTAGCAGTCCAAGGGGTTGGTTCACTTTTGGGCATGCCACATTTGCTCTTCTTTTCTTTTTCGGACACATTTGGCATGGTGCTAGAACTTTGTTCAGAGATGTTTTTGCTGGTATCGACCCGGATTTAGATGCCCAAGTCGAATTTGGAGTATTCCAAAAAGTGGGAGATCCAACCACTAAAAGACAAGTAGTATGATATGACATTGTTCCAATCTATAGTATCGAGAGATTCCACTGAAATGGAATATTCATTTTCAGAGAGATTCAAAATCTTTCTATTTTCCTCCTTTTTGGAAAAATAATCTCAATCGGTATGAAAGCTATCTCCATAATTAATTGTAAATTACGATCAGATCTATGGAAGCATTGGTTTATACATTCCTGTTGGTATCTACCTTAGGGATAATCTTTTTTGCTATTTTCTTCCGAGAGCCACCCAAAGTCCCGGATAGGGGGAGTAAATAAGTTTTATTTTCTGAACCCTCATTATTTTGATAAAAATAATGACCTTCCCATATAGGGAAGGTCATTATTTCAACTAATCTTCGTGCTCTTCGAAAGGATCTCTGAGTTGTTCAGAGGGTTGCCCAAAAGCGGTATACAGGGCATAACCGGTAAAGCTCACAAGTAAACGAGATATGGAGATGGCGACTAAAGTTGCAGTTTCCATCGTTAGGTAATCCCAAAATCACGGTATATTTACAACATAACTGTATACAAAGTTAACAGATCTCAACCAATGCAATAAGGGTTATGGCTACACAGACTATTGATGATACTTTCAGATCTGGGCCGAGACGAACCGTTGTAGGAAATTTATTAAAACCACTTAATTCGGAATATGGTAAAGTAGCTCCCGGATGGGGAACTACTCCTCTTATGGGTGCTGCAATGGCTCTATTTGCGGTATTCTTATCTATTATTCCGGAGATTTATAATTCTTCCGTTTTGTTGGATGGGATTCCAGTAAGCTGGGGCTAGAAGACCCAGAGTATCCGCCCGGATGGACCCCCAGTTTTCAAAGAAAATGGCTGAGGGATTCAAATATAGCTATCGGATAGTTTAAGGTTCTAGGTCCTTTTGTTCCGGTAGTTCAATCGTGTAACTCCTCTCTTTAAGGATTTCTGGAACATGGGTGTGCGACTTGTTAAAATTGATCTATATTGATAGTACAGAAGACTGGTCTGTCATCTTCATGGAGATGGTCCTACCTCATCGGATATCAATCGAATATTCAGTATCCGGAGCACGAGGTATATAAGATATATTCAGGAAGATCTGAACTATGGTTTGTACTTGCCATTTAGACCTCGTCACCGGGCTTATAATAATTGAAAATAGGTATTCCTGATCAAAAATTGAATGATTTATCTTCCCTCAGAACTAAGCTGACTCTGATTGAATAATGAGATGTTATCTCATTTTTCTTAGTTAGCATATTTCGTTGAGTAAGTGACGGTCGAAAGGTTATTACCCAGAGGACTTTTAGGAGATTCGAAAAGATCATCGGGGTATAATATAAATCTTAGGTTTGGATCGATACATCTATTAAGATCTCGACAAGATAATTCCTATAAATTGCCCAAGATTAGTTCTTTTTTTTTTTTACAGTAAATTGATATCGCAAGTAGGGTGAAAGATCGTTCGAAAGGCCTATGGTAATCCATTCGACATAAGAATGAGCCGACTTGAATTTTTGGCACTGTGAAGTATTGCTATTGCGGGAGATTATCATTCTGAATTCTTCTCATTTATATCCCCAGCCCAGGGAACGAACTGATAGTTTCTAATCGATCTATTCGTTCCCATGAGTATTTGGGTGTTCTTGCTTGAGCCATACGAAAAGAAATTCTCATGTACGGTTCTTGGGGGGGGATTTCAGTTTACCTATCTCGATAAAGTATACGATTGGTTTGAAGAGCGTCTCGAGATTCAGGCGATTGCGGATGATATCACCAGTAAATATGTTCCTCCTCATGTCAACATATTTTATTGTCTAGGGGGGATCACGCTGACCTGTTTTTTGGTACAAGTAGCTACTGGTTTTGCTATGACTTTTTACTATCGTCCAACCGTTACAGAAGCTTTTGCCTCTGTTCAATACATAATGACCGAGGTAAACTTTGGTTGGCTAATTCGATCAGTTCATCGATGGTCAGCAAGCATGATGGTTCTAATGATGATTTTGCACGTATTCCGTGTTTATCTTACAGGTGGGTTTAAAAAACCTCGTGAATTAACTTGGGTTACAGGTGTAATTCTGGCTGTATTGACCGTATCTTTCGGTGTAACTGGTTACTCTTTGCCTTGGGATCAAATCGGTTATTGGGCAGTCAAAATTGTGACCGGTGTACCTGAGGCTATTCCTTTAATAGGATCTCCTTTGGTAGAGCTATTACGCGGAAGTGTTAGTGTGGGTCAATCTACCTTGACTCGTTTCTATAGTTTACACACTTTCGTATTACCTCTTCTTACTGCTGTGTTTATGTTAATGCATTTTCTTATGATCCGCAAGCAAGGTATTTCAGGCCCTTTATAGAGAGGAAAGATAGATTTCAAATAAGTATTCATAACATATTGTTATGAGTAATGATAGTAATATCTCATTGCCATGAATATCTCTTATTGGTAATAAGAAAACATGTTCCTCGGATACTTTCTTTCAATCTTGAAGTATTATTCATCCAATACGAATAGTTGAAGTAGATTCTCAGATGGAGAAGATGGATTATGGGAGTGCGTGACTTGGACTCTTTATTGGGCCGTGCAGGTATATGCTTCGATCTGCCACATCAAAATTCATAACGAAATGTGTCTCTGTCCCAATTTCCTTATCATAAATAGGAAGTTTAAAACCTGGGCAAAAGGGGTATCGGTCGGTCCGTTTAAAGAGAATTATTTCTATGATCAAATTCGAATTAAGAAAGGCTCCGTGAGATCCAGTAGAATAAGGTAAGAATGTAACATGATCAAGAATTGGATCATATTACTTCTCCTTCTTCATAGTGTGAAAATGCATCCATTTCTCTTGCATTCATTTAAATAGGGAAGACTATCGGAGTAAGAGAATAGATCTGAGGAATAAAAAAGGCCAGATCAGTAACAAGTCAATGCCTTGTATGTCACGAGACCTTGGAGGTCTGTTCGTGAAAATAAACACGGATTACGAGGGATAAGATGGTCCAAAAAGCGTATCGATCATGATCGAATTTGTAAGCTTACTTGGGTACTGAGTATTTCACTGGGGGGATCGGATCACCTAAAATAGATGATTATAGATATTATTGAGATATTATTGGTTCTATTACCACGCACAATATGTCCCTCATTACGGAGAGTCATATATGCAGATATCTATCTATAGACATATAGATCTCTCTAATTCCTTTAGTTATTGCTCGAGCCGGATGATGAAAAATTATCATGTCCGGTTCTTTTGGGGGGATAGATCCACAAAGATTTACCTATCCTAATAACAAAGAAACCTGATTTAAATGATCCTGTATTACGGGCTAGATTAGCTAAAGGTATGGGGCATAATTATTATGGAGAGCCTGCCTGGCCCAATGATCTTTTATACATTTTTCCAGTGGTAATTTTAGGTACTATTGCATGTACCATAGGTTTAGCGGTTCTTGAACCATCAATGATTGGTGAACCAGCAAATCCATTTGCAACTCCTTTGGAAATCTTACCCGAATGGTATTTTTTCCCTGTATTTCAAATACTTCGTACAGTACCTAATAAATTATTGGGTGTTCTTCTAATGGCTTCAGTACCCGCGGGATTGTTGACGGTGCCTTTTCTAGAGAATGTGAATCAATTTCAAAATCCATTCCGTCGTCCAGTAGCTACAACAGTCTTCTTGATCGGTACTGCAGTAGCCCTTTGGTTAGGCATTGGGGCAGCGTTACCTATCGATGAATCTTTCACTTTAGGTCTTTTTCAAATTGATTCGACCATCAAATATTGATATATTTCAATATTTCGTTCCTATATCTAGGGAGTAATTGTTTAAAACCAAGTTCTCCCTAGATATATCTCGTTCATCAGAGATCTATTTTGAATATTTCACAAAATAGAGGTTATGTTGAACATTTTAAATGGAGTTATTCTCATTACTCTCTGAAATAACTTTGGAAAGGGGAAGAAATGTAAAAAGTAAATGGAACTATTTAATGAATCTGAAACTTATTCCTGGGTAGATCAACTGCAAAACGTTTTTGAAGAACTTCTGATACTTGTTCGACAGATTTCTTTCCAAAATGTCCAATTCTCATTAGATCTTCCTGACTGTAATTCAATAAGTCTGATAATGTATGTATATTGACCCTCCCGAGGCAGTTATAGACCCTAGAAGGTAATTCTAATTGGTCAATAAAAAGATGTTTGAATGCAACTTCTTCACCCATTCTCTCTATATCAGTTGATATATTGGAAAAAGGGAAGGAAGGCATATTATACCCATTTTGGTTGTTTATTCCATCGATGTTCTGTTCTTCTGCACGCAGAAAAGGAATGAATAAGTCAATCAAATTGCGAGAAGCTCCGTAAAGTGCTTCTCTAGGGGCTAAACTTCCATTCGTCCATATCTCGAGAAAAAGTATTTCTTGTATGTCATTTCCGTTCCCATAGGAATTAATACTATAATTTGCGTTTCGAACAGGCATGAATACAGCATCTATAGGAAAAACCCCATCCTGGTAATTATTTGGACTCTGTATACGATATCCACGATCTTTCTCGATCCATAATTTTATATCAAAAGTAATTGATTTGGTAAGGCTAGCTATATGTTGTGTAGCATCAATTATTTTAACAGAAGGTGGTAATATGATATCTTGAGCGGTTACATTTCTGGGTCCGACAATACAGATAGATGCTTCTCGAGTTCCGTACGGATCACTTCTAAGTACAATTTCTTTCAGATTGATTGAAATGTCATGTACTGATTCTTCAATACCTACAATCGCGGAATATTCATGTGTTACCTTTTCCAATTTTGCACGTGTGATACACGTTCCTTCTACTTCTCCAAGTAGAGCTTTTCGCATCGCGATGCCTATTGTACTAGCTTGACCTTTTTGAAGCGGAGATAAAGCGAAGCGACCATAATGAAGACGTTTGCTGTCCGCTCTGGATCCAACGCACCTCCACCGCGGTGTCTGAGTGGAGGAGACTAAGATTTCATCTCGAATCATGCTGAGATTCTTTGATCAGATCATTTGATCATTTCTCTCTCCCGGAATTTATTTGATCCCTACACACGTCTCTTTTTGGGAGGTCTGCATCCATTATGTGGCATAGGGGTTACGTCACGTACAAAGCTTAATAGTACACCACTTCTACGAATAGCTCGTAATGCTGTATCTCTCCCTGGGCCAGGGCCACTTATCATGACTTCTGCTCGTTCCATACCTTGATCCATTAACGTACGAATAGCATTTTCTGCTGCAGTCTGAGCAGCAAATGGTGTACTTCTTTTTGTGCCCTTGAATCCGCAGGCACCAGCAGAAGACCAAGAAACCACCTGTCCCCGTACATCCGTAACAGTAACAATGGTATTGTTAAAACTTGCTTGAACGTGAATAACTCCTTTGGGTATTCTACGTTCATTTCTACGTGAACCAATTTTTCTTATAGGTTTTGACATATTCATTATTCCATATCTATGGTTTGGTAAGATAGATATCTATCTATTCTATATCGAAGATGTAGAAAAGGATTACCCCTGTCTCTGTTTATGTTTCGGATTGGAACAAATTACCATAACTTGTCCCCGCCTACGAATTAGTCGACATTTATCACGAATTTTACGAACAGAAGCACGGATTTTCATGTTTGTGGTCCTTCAATTTTGAATTTATATAATTAATCATATTACATTTTGTTTTCCGATAAATAAGGGTTCTCTAATTTATGAGCCTAAATAGTGATCCCTATCATATGCTCAGGAGGTGACCCAATCATTTGAAGATTTGTTGCGAAGTCGATAAGTTATACGTCCTTTGGTTAGATCATAAGGGCTCAATTCGACTTTGACCCTATCTCCTGGTAGTATTCGCACATAATTACGTCGAATTCTCCCCGAGATATGGGTTGGAACCTGACATCCGTTATCTAAACGAACTCGGAACATACCACTGGGAAGTGATTCAGTAACTGAACCTTCCACATCGATCGAATCTTGTTTATTCATTTTTATTTTTTAAATCTCCTTGAGAAATCAACTAATGTGGATAAGGATGAATGTTATCATCTAACTTGCTTTTCCCTTTCATAGAGATATCCTCCAGAAGAGATCTAGACAAATATTCAAATAAATTACCACACATAACATAATATTTCTCCCCCGATTCTTCTCCGTCGAGCCTCTCGATCCGTCATGATTCCTTGAGAAGTAGAAATAATTACGACCCCCATTCCACCTAGAACTTTAGGAACTTTTTGAGAATTGGAATAGATCCTCAGACCAGGTTTGCTAGTGCGCTTTGAAGTGGTTATATATGTCTTTTCCTTCCTTCCCCTATATATTGAGGTTAAAACCAAAAAATATTTTTGACCTTCCCGGTGTTCTCTAACGTCTTCTATAAAACCTTCCTGTAGAAGGATTCTTACAATGTTTTTGGTAGTCTTAGTAGCTATTATTCGAACTGTTCTTTTTTTTACTATGTCAGCGTTTCTTATAGAAGTTATTGTATTGGCAATAATATCGTTACCCATGAGAACTAATTATTAGGAATTTATGGTCTCGATATAAAAGGCATGTTCAATCTTCTTCAAGGAATATGCCTGAGATGCAACCTATAAATTTATCTATTTATGTACCATTACACGATTTATGAGTATTTATAAGACTTCGGGAGCCAATGAGACTATTTTGGCAAAATTCAATTGTCTCAATTCCCGAGCAACTGAACCAAAAACCCGAGTTCCCCTTGGATTTCCTTCCTGATCAATGACAACTGCTGCATTGTCATCAGATCGTATTATCATTCCATTGTCACGTTCAAGTTCTTTACAGGTGCGTACAACCACGGCTCTTACTACTTCTGATTCTTTCAAGGGCATATTTGGTACTGCTTCTTTAATTATAGCAATGATAACGTCACCAATATGAGCGTATTGGCGATTGCTAGCTTTTAGAACCCGGATGCACATTAGTTTTCGGGCTCCACTGTTGTCCGCTACATTTAAATAAGTTTGAGGTTGAATCATTTGTCCTCCAATAGTTTTATTATCCGGCGGAGGAAATGAAAAAGAAGATATCTAATTGACGAACAAACTAGGAATCTTCTTTTCCATTTCTTTTCCATTATAAATATCTCTTTGACTCAGTATTTAGATAGGTGAAGCAGTAACAAATCGAGTGCGTATAGGCATTTTGTATGCAGCTATTGAGATAGCTGCTCTGGCTACAGCTTCTGACACTCCGCCCATCTCATAAAGTATTCGATATGGTCTGACGACAAATACCCAATATTCGGGAGATCCTTTCCCCGAACCCATACGTGTTTCTGCAGGTCTCATTGTAATAGGTTTGTCGGGAAATATACGTACCCATATTTTTCCCCCACGACGGGCATAACGAGTAATTGCTCGTCGTCCCGCTTCTATTTGCCCAGATGTGATCCAAGCAGGTTCAAGAGCCTGAAGAGCGAATCTACCGAAACAAATACGATTGCCCCGCCGATGAGATACTCCCTTCATTCTCCCTCTATGTTGTTTACGAAATTTTGTTCTTTTGGGGTTATAGTCGATGATAGTATCTTGATCCCATCTCTACTTCAGAACCGGACATGATAGTTTCCTCTCATCCGGCTCCTTGTGAATAATATATGTAAAAGTAAAATTGGACGATCAATGCGCATATGACGTGTGTTATATAGGAACAAGCTATGGGTATAAGTATATATCTACACATCTATTAAATAATATTGTATTGTGGCAGAAATCAATCTTTTTTCTTTCTATCCAACGGAACTGTCCAATGCGAATTCCACAGGCGAATATTGACTCTTCCGGTATTTGCTCCATGGGTTTACTTATATATAGCCTCCCACTGAGATCAATTCATTCTTGGTTTCTTTCGCCATCCTATCCATTGAATGATTGAGATTCCTATAGAATCCTATGCAGTCACGGATTCCATCGTTCGATAGCTCCCAAACCGATGCGCCTAGGTCTTTCCTCTGCAGTGGAGCTTTTTATTTCATCTGTTATGGGGTCAATTTCCTTAGTTTCCATCAACCCAAAGCTCTTTTTTTTTTCCTTATTATTCATAAACTGAATCCATTCAATCTCGAACGAATCAGGATGATTCTTATGCTTTATCACACTGCTCTTTGGAGGGTGATTTATGAACCGACCATACAATAACAATATTGGAATAAGATCTCATTTATTCTTCGCTCCCTTTTCCTTACCATTCCCCTACATTTTTGAACATCTCTTTCATCTCACAAGAGATACAGATCTCATCTGTCCCTCCGTAGAAGAAAGTATTGAAGTTCGCATAACTACTACGTAATGGATGTATCTATAGTTCTTAAATCCTTGGATCTCGGCAATACAGAGTGATCTCGACAATACGAACAAATGAGTTAGTTCCTAATTCGTACTAGAGACCGATCTGTTCTTCTTCCGAGTTCCTTATAGCTCAAGAGCTCGATCCGAACGAGTCGTACACTAAGCATAGCATTTCTCCGAGAGGGTCAATCTAATTCCTATTCGATCTGAGAAAATTGATTTCTCTTGTGCGGGGAGACTGGAAGGGGCCTATCATCTTTCATCCCTGAAGATCCAAATTTTGATCCCTAATACTCCATATATAGTTTGAGCTGGATAATAACAATAATCAATTTTGGCTCGAATGGTCTGTGGGGGAACCCTACCTTCTCTGGCCCATTCGACACGGGCAATCTCATTTCCGTCGAGACGTCCTGCAATTTGTATTTGAATACCTTTTATATCTGCCTGTTCAGCCAGTTCAATAGCCTTTTTGACTGTTCTTCCAAGTGAAACTCTATCCTCTAGTTGCAAAGCAATAAATTCCGCAAGAATATTGGGTTCTCCGTAAGGTTTCGCAACTTTTACTATAGCAATGTTTAGTTTTCGATCTACAGAATTGAGCATATTTCGTACATCAGTTCGTAATTGTTCAATTCCCCGGCCTCGACTTTCTATCAACAAGTTGGGAAATCCAATATGGATTTCGACCTGAATTAAATCAATTTTTCTTCGAATTTCTACACGTGCAATTCCTCCATGATTCGAGGAGCTTCTCATATGTCTTTGTACATAATTTACAATGCAATTACGTATTCTTTCATCTTCTCGGAGATCTTCGGAATAATTCTTTTGTTGTGCAAACCAATGGGAACGATGATTTTGGGTTACACCAAGTCTAAAACCAAGTGGATTCATTTTCTGTCCCATACATATTTTCCTTTTTTGGGTTCTGTTAGCATAATCAGATTGTTCGATTTGTCTTTTTCTTCCAATACAATAGTTATATGACAGGTAGGTTTCTGTATTGGATAACCACGCCCTTGAGCTCTAGGTCGAGATCTTTTTAAAACAGCACCTTCATTTACTTCGGCTCTACTGACAAATAAATTGGCTTTGTTCAACCCCATGTTGTGATTAGCATTTGCCGCTGCGGAAGGAATTAATTGTAATATAGGATAACATGCTCGATAAGGCATGAATTCCAGTATCATAAGTGCTTGTTCATACGAACGACTACGAATTTGATTAATTACTCTGCGTGCTTTATGAGCAGACATACGTATATGTTTAGCTAGAGCTCGTATTTTTGGACTCGAGTTCTTATTTTCCATTGACCTTCACCTCCCAATTAATGATGAGCACCTCCTGATTGATCAACGACGGGATCTATTATCGCTCCTCGCATGCCCGCGGAGAATTCGAGTAGGTGCAAATTCCCCCAATTTGTGACCTACCATACGATCCGTTATATAGATAGGTAAATGTTCCTTCCCATTATGAACAGCAATTGTATGACCGATCATTGCGGGTACAATGGTGGATGCCCGAGACCAGGTTACTATTATTTTCTTCTCTTTTTTTATGTTTAGATTCTCAATTTTTCTCGATAAATGATTAGCTACAAAAGGATTCTTTTTCAGTGAACGTGCCATGGTCAATTGCTCCCCCCCTCTTTTTTTTAAGAAAATGGATTCCCAACTGCTCTTACTTACGTCGACGAAGGATTAAAGCATCGCTATATCTATTCTTCTTCCGACTCTTCCTTCCAAGCGCAGCATAGCCCCAAGGGGTCACGGGATTTTTTCTACCAATTGGGGTTCTTCCCTCACCACCCCCATGGGGATGGTCTACAGGGTTCATAGCTACTCCTCTTACTCTAGGGCGTTTACCCAGCCAACGTTTAGATCCAGCTTTACCAAAAGTTCTATTGTTCACATTGACATTACCTACTTGTCCAATCGTTGCTGAACAGTTCTCAGATATTAAACGAACCTCCCCAGATGGCAATCTCAATGTGGTCGATCGACCCTCTTTTGCAATCAGTTCTGCTACAGCACCTGCTGCTCTAGCTAATTGCCCGCCTTTCCCAAGTGTTATTTCTATGTTATGTATAGCCGTGCCCAAGGGCACACTGGTTGAAGTAGACCCTTATTTTCAATAAATAAGAATCCCTTCCCAAACCGTACAAGCCTCTCTCGAGGCATACAGCTTTCTGGATGTATATGAGAGTATTTACATGTATTGATATTATATACATGTATTGATATTCTATTGATAATCAATAAATAGAATGAAATATGGGATTTCGTTTATCATGTCCTGATCCTATACATCCTAGGTCTCTCTATTCCATCATCTGGCTTATGTTTTTCATGTAGCATTCAGAATGAATGACTTCATAAGATTACGCCAATATTCCTGCATGTTCTGGATAACGTAGGAGGCGTGTTAAACATTTATCTTTTTTTATCCTCTTTTTCCATCTTTTCTTTTCTTCTCCGAGAGATATTACCACTATCCAGCTTTTAATTTGCCTCTGACCGTCAAATCAAATGTGAGTAACTCGTCCCTTTATTCGAAACGAGGGGTGGGTGGCCCGCCCCGGCTGGGTTTGTTCATGCTTCAGGCAATTTGATTTTCTCCATATTATCATATCTTTGGAGTCAATAATTTTATATGAGGACTATTGATCCCAATCACCCGCTGCCGTTCCTCTTCAGTTTCCCTTTGAGGTTTATCCTATAAAAGTACCTGAGTTGGATCAGTGATCGGTGATAGATTCATAGGTCTTGCTGTAAACCCAATCGGTTGCTTTCGATTACGCAAATCAATGATTCAAACCGCACTCAGAGGTGGGGCATTTCCCATTGATATAGGAGCTCTTAGACCGGAAGTGATGGTATCTCCTATTGCGACCCCTCTGGGGTGTAAAATATAGTTCTTCTCACCATTCCTATAGTGTACGAGACAAATGTATGCACTTCTATTAGGGTCGTATTCTATGGTTACAATTTCTCCAGACGTGTATTTTTCATTCCGTCGAAAATCAATTTGACGATACAGACGCTTGTGACCTCCTCCTCTATGTCTTGCAGTAATAATTCCTCTACTATTACGCCCTTTTCTACAATGATGCTGTCCAGAGGTCAATCTCTTTTGCGGACTGGGCCGGACCCTTCCATCGCAACTTGATATGAGTCTATTGTTTGTGCTTGGAGCATAAGTTCTGTATGAACGGATGGCCATGTTATTAGGTACCTTAATCTAATAAGTTTTATTCCTCTGAAAGAAGTGGGATAGAATAACCTGGTTGAAGTGTAATAATCATATGTCTACAACGTATTGGATGTCCTATTATCGGTCTTATTCTTCTTCCCTTTCTCGGAGGTCGATAACTATTCATAGCTATTATTTTGACACCAAAAAAAAGTTCAATCCAATTTTTCATCCCCCTTTTGGTCGGTCTCGAACCTGCATTAAAAGTATATTGATTCCTTTCTAATAAACGAATCTTTTTTTCTGTAAGTACTGTATATTCTATTTCATTCATAGATATCTCCTTTTTCCTATCTCTTAGGATAGGCCATATACTGATCAGTATTGTAATGAGTTATCCCTAAGCCCCATAGTACAAATATATCATACTAATACAAGTATTACAGGTCATCATACTGACATGGACTCGATCTCGATATCCTTTTTATTTTTCGTTCAAAAAAAAAAAAAAAAATAAGGTTCAATGATAAATATGTGCAACTCCTGTGCATCCAGCAGGAATTGAACCTGCGAATTCGCCAATTATGAGTTGGGCGCTTTAACCGTTCAGCCATGGATGCGTATAACATAATATATTTATATATTTGTTTAAAGTTCAATACGTTCTATAATACGAGCATATCATATAAAGAATATGAGTATCAACTCAAAATTGGTATTGGTCGGAACCAAATCCCATTCTCTCCCATTCAATTAATGTCAAGTACATTTGACAGAGGTATACGACTGAACAACTTTTGTTCGAGAGTTGGTTCCAAGTTGGTTTTGGTTATCGATCTTGCAACACTCTCATTTTCACTCTCATTTTCTGTCAGAGGTTGCCAACCAACATTCAAATGTTAGCTCGTCGTCGGAGCTTAGAGATTCTCTTCTTCTTGGAAGGAATGACCATAGATAGGGGCTTTTCAATTGGTTCTTCTGGGGCGGACGTAGCCAAGTGGATCAAGGCAGTGGATTGTGAATCCACCACGCGCGGGTTCAATCCCCGTCGTTCGCCCATAAAGAAACGGACTGGATCCAATTCTTTGTCATTTTCGATTTCAAATGAACAATAAGTCTTTCTATCTATTGAGATAGAATCAATTGAATTCTTAGTGGTTGACGCAAGCTCTTCTTTATGTCAATATTATATTGATATGTCATTCTATTCATGATCACCCAAAATATATAAATAAGATCTTTTTTGATACTCTATTTCAAGAGATCCAATATGGTTTCGTCTCAGATTGATTGGTAGAGAACAAATAGATGTATAGATCTATGTACCTATAGAAATCAACACCTGTATTCTATCACAACGCCTATACTCTATCAATATTATAGAAAGAAAAAAAAAAAAAAAAGAGAATGGAAAAGACCAAAGTCATTGAATCTCTTTAAGGATAGAGATCTATCAAAAACTATTTCATTATTGTAATGTAATTATTGTAAAAAAGGAATGAAACGACAAAAATTGAAATCCTGGATATTTAAATTGGAAGAGATACGAAGCTTTCAATATTTATTAAATTCATGGACCGAATTGAATTTGGTGAGATTGTTCACTAAAATAGTTTCCCATCGAGAACGTCTTATTAAGCTCTTTGACTCTCGAATTCTTAGTACGTTGCTTTTGCGCGATCTACGTGGTTCAAGAAGCAATCAATCTTTGACAATCAAAGGCGTAGTACTACTTACATTACCAGTCCTTGTATATCACGTGAATAAGAAAAGTATGATTGAAAGAAAGAAGTTCTATTCGATGAAACTGTTTCCTATGCCTATAAACTATATTGAACCTAGAGATGAAACATCGGAAGAAGATTTCGAGTCTTTCAATAAGAATTTGTTGATCTTTCCGCATCTTTCTCTGTCTTTCCCAAAAGGGAGAAAGATCTATCAAAGTCACTTGAGAGATTTGAAAGAGGATGCTTGGGTTCCCTCAAAAAGAAAAGTGTGTGTCATGCCTGCGTATAATCAAATTGATTCTTGGGGTTCACGATGGTGGAAGAATTGGATCATAGAAGAGATTCTTCCTAGTTGGAAGATCCCTCAGGAATCAATAGCTAGAATTGAGATGTCATTGAAAGAGAAAGATGTGGGATATCTAAAGGGGTTTTTTGAATTCTATATTGATGATCTGATCCGCAAAGACTATGATTGGGAATATCATTTCGATCGTGTTTTTATGAAAAATAAGCAGGACACGATCGACTTGAGCTCGAAGCAGCAAGCCGAAATATTCGGTAATAATCTAATTTGTTATCTCATGTCCGCTTTTTGTGAAAAAATGCTATTCGAAGTGGAGGGCCCATTCAAGCAGCAGAAATCGAAGTCAACTATTGAATCGAATAATATTGAGCATTTCTCCCATCCTCGATTCTCCTATCAAGAGAGATTCAAATGGAGGCCGCGTTGGTGGAAAAAGAATCTGTTTCAGATCTGGAATAGTTGGGGTGAATCTGATCAAATTATTGCAGAATCTTCCATTCTCTTGAAAGAGAAAAGGTATCTCTCTTTCCAAAATTATGCTGAATTTTATATATGGCAATTCTATAAAGATTCTTTTGTTAGTTGGGAGAAAGATCAGCAGAAATTGGATCTTTCGAAGGACATCTTAAAAGAGAAATTCATTCGGTTGAATGATGTGAACAATGATCAGCTTTTTAGCAAGATACAGAATCTCTTGTCGGATATTCTATACGATTTCTCAGAATCTATTCTCATTAAAGTCAATCATTCTAGCCAATTGAAAAGATCTTATAATCGATCCATAGATCATTTCGATCCCATTAGTGAAAATTCAGAATATGACACGAGCATAAGCAAAAAGGATGAGAGAATCTCAGAGACTCAGAGACCGATAACTTGGGAGACTCATTCAGAGAAGGATGAGAAAGATATCGATTCGAAGATAGATTCGGCTCTCAATTTCACTGAAAATGAGTATTGGGAACCTGAAAAAGATCTTTGTGAACGGATTTTCACAAATGGATATATAAATAAAACGGGGGTCGAGCAACTAAAAGAAAGATCAATTCTTTGGGATCCTTCTTCTTCTATTCGAATAAAAAGAACAAAAATAGAATCAGATTTGTCCTCAAAGTGTCTCTCAGAAGATTCTCCGATCTCTTGGACGAAAGAACTATTTACGGAAGATAAGAAGCCTATAACAGAGAATTTGTTTCCAAAGGAAAGGAAAAGATTCATCGAGAATTTCACAAAATCAATTCGTTCTTATTTTTTTGACATATTGTCAATAGATGAACCGTGTATGGGTTCTAGTGCTACTAAGAAGCCTATTGAAAATTTTCAATTATTGAGAAGGCAACAGGATGTTTTTTTAAAATATTTCAGGGGATCAGAAAAGAATGGGATGGTTGATCCGTGGAAGATAAGAACATTTTTTCAAAATCCTTCCTCAGATTGTGCCATTTCATTAGATCCCGGATTTCATATGATTAGAAAAAATCAGAGGGATACAAACAAATTAAATTGTATTCTCTTTATGAACCGGAGTTTGTCTCGGAATCGACTTTCTTCATTCTGTGATCAAAGCAAAGAACAATACATATTACACAACAATTTCCGATTGAAAAAAATAGTTCTAAAAATAACAGATAAATTCGCTCTATCAATAACTAAGCCTAATCAGGTTTATGATAACACATTTGCCCCTGATATTGATTATCACGTGAATCAATTCTATGAGCTGAACAAGAATAGATTATTGAATCAGATCTTCAACCACAAGAAGAGATTGAAGAATCAATCTTTATTGATCCTACTCAATATTACTGATAAAGAGAATGAATGTTTAGATCAAATAATCGAAAAAGAATTGATCCAAATCTCTTCCAAAAAGAGTTCAGAAATAGGAACCCCTCTTAACAATTACAGAACTGAAACTTCAAATTGGTATAAATTGATTCGTCATAAGATTCACGGGCATTTGGAAAATGCATTCAATAAATTCTATTCTATGAACGGGTCCAGTCGCAATTTAAAGGATCAAATTCGAACAAATTGGATAGAAAATGAAAGTTTGAATAATGTAACGAAAGATACAATTAACCGACATCCATCAAATTGGAGAAAAGGTCAAAAAGAATGGTTTGATCATTCTATTCTTCGAACTGAGAAATGTATCAATCGGAATTTGAATGTGTACAAATGGTCCAATCAGACCGAATACTTGAATAAATGTTCGAAGCATCTTGTTTCTAAACAAAACGATTTGAAAAGAGTGTTCGATCCGATTGAATCATGCACTAATAGAGATTCAATTGGTTGGTCTGGAAGCCCCAACAAAAAAGATTATTCTAAGTTTTCTTTTCTTTTTGAAAATACTGTGAAGATCTTTATTTATAAGTTTGATATTTCCATCTCTCATTCGGATATTAGAATTCTTAAGGTTTTCATTGATAAGTTGAAAAGTATGAATGATCAACTATTCAATAAGTTGTTCAAATCAATTGGTGTTCAAATCGTTCATTTAAAAACATTCAACCCCTTTATTTTGTATGACCATAATCTTTCACAAAGATCGAAATTCTTGATCGACGAAAGAACAGTAGCACAATCTTTCTATCATGAGATACCGGTGAATCGATTTCTTATTTATTTATTCGATAATGAAAAGAATTGCATGGAATTGTTCGATAACACTGATTTTTCGACGATATCCAACGATCGAGACAACTGGTTGAATCCCGTAAAACTATCTAATAAAAGCTCATCGAGAGCTTCTTTTTATAAAGCAAATACACTACAATTCTTCGATTATTCACATCATCCTCGGTTCAATTATAAGAAAAGATTACCTTCTTATATGGAAAGGATTCATACAAAAGATCATAATCTTACATATGGACAATTATTCAATATCTCGCCCATCCGCAGCAATCTGTTTTCCTTGTCCATTAGCAAAATAAGACCTGTTCACTTGGATAAAGATACTATTTCACTTATAAAGTCACAAGTATCTAACATATTCTTATCTAAAGATTTGCAACAAAGCGGTAACCAAACGTTTGTATCAATCTATGACTTGTACAAATCTTTCGATTTACTAACTCGATTGAATCCATTTGTTCATGACAAAATAGATATTTCCTCGATCGAAGAGATTTCTACAACGCCTTTAACGAGAGAACGAATAGTCAATTTCGAAAGAACTTCTTGCCAGCCCTTCTTAAATAGATCCGATTTAGAAGAAAACAACTTCGATCAGTACCTTAAAGGGGGTTTCAGTTCAAACATGGGTCTTATTCAAACTCAATCTTATCAAGATGATTTACTATCCGAAATCTTTCTAAAAAGAAAAGAGAACAACCAGGAAATGCTTCATCGGATTCGAGATTGGTTTGTAAAATCTAGTTCAACGGAAGGTTCAAAAAACAGAATTGAGAACAAAGCCATAGATAAGAGAAGCACCCTTTTGAATTTCTCTAAAGAGGAACGGAATCTCTTCTCATTTTGTTCACCGCGTTTCAATGAACGTGCTAAGAAACAAGAGATGCATAGGATCTCTCAAATAGAGAGTCCATTTCAAAAATGGGATCTGTTCCGAACATATACGCCATGGTTCTTGACTTCTGCATGGTGGAAATATCTCGAGAATCTACTTCTAGAGACTTTTCCGGAGATATTGCTAAATAGCAGTGATCAACTTGTATCTATTTTGCACGATATTATGCATAAATCGAATCTATCGTGGGCAATTTATCATCAATTATGGGCACTTCTACAATGTAATTTGAGAACCAATATTTTGGATAAACTTTTTGATTTATGGAATCTTTGTTCATTCAAGGAAATGATTAATCAAAGGAATGAGCCATCAGCTCTATTTATATGGGCACACCTGAGATTACTGAATGCTCGGGAGTATGAATATTCGATCCTTATCCTTTTTTTCGTCCTTGGATATTTCGTTCTTCGATATTCTTTCGTTGTTTCCTCAGCCTTTATTGAGTTACAGATACACCTTGAACGCATCAAAGATTTAATGGATCCGTCATACGCGATCGAGTTGCAAAAACTGATGGATCATCCTTTGCCTGGTCTGCTTTTCTCTATGGATATAAGAGACATATCCATCTATTTCCTGGATGAATTGATCTATTCTATGAGGAATAGAAAGCTTTATTCACCTATAAGAAGAGAGTTGAACAGATCGTGCTTCAGCATGGATATCTCTGGAAAAGAGAGAGAACTACTAGTTCAGTTTCTAATAACACAAAAAAACATCTCTCAATTTGGATCGAATTTGACTCACAGCCATAATTTATTCAAGAATAAATTTGATTATCAAATCACTGAGCAGCCGGGACTTCTTTACTTGATCTATTTAGCCGACACTTATCAGAAAGATCTAATGAATCACGAGTTCGATCAATCTCGTTTAGCAGAAAGATGGGTCTTCCTCGCTTTTTGTCGGAAGATTACCTCTTCACAAATCTCTAGGGGTTTGAACCTCACATTTTATGGAAAACCTTTCTCACTCCACTTAGGGTCATCCCTTTCCAAAGGGATTTTACTGATAGGTCCTACGGAAACCGGACGATCCTATTTGGTCAAGGGCCTAGCAGCAGACTCTTATGTTCCTCTAATAAGAATATCTCTAAACAAGTTCCTGTATGACAAAGGTGAATATTCTAATTTCCTCGATATACGAAGTATGAATAACGTGGTGCAAAAAATGCACCAATTCAACCTCACCTTCGAATTGGCAAAAAGAATGTCTCCTTGCATAATATGGATTCCAAACATTCATGAACTGAATGTCAATTACTTAACTCACTTTTTCCTTGGTTTATTAGTGAACCATCTCTCTAGAGATGATGAGAAAGATTCTACTAGAAATATTCTTGTTATTGCTTCGACTCATATCCCTAAAAAAGTGGATCCAGCTCCAATAGCTCCAAATCGATTAGATAGGTCAATCAATATTCGAATGCTTCCTATCCCACAACGACAAAAGGAATTTATTATTCTTTTACGTAGCAAAGGGTTTGACTCGGAAAAAGAGTTGTCTTGTCCCAATGAATTTGGATCTAGAACCATAGGTTCCAATGCACGGGATCTAGCAGCACTTGCCAATGAAGCCTTATCAATTGGTATTACCCAAAAGAAATCAGTTATAGACACTGATACAATTAGATTAGCTCTTTATAGACAAACTTGGGGTTTGCAATCTATAGATAATCAGGTTGGATCCGGTCAAAATTACGAAATACTTCCCTATAAGGTGGGGAAGGCTGTTATACAAAATACACTTAGAAGGAATTCTTCTATGAATCCTCTATCTATTAATAATGAATTATGGAAGAAAAGGTTTTATTATTTGTCCAAATGGTATTTAGAACCTTCTATTGCTGAAACAACTATGAAGGAATTGACTATACTCCCCCATATTTTGGGTTGCTTGGCCGGATCAGCAGCTCGAGATTCCTGGTTTATATCGGAGCAAAACAGAGAGAATTGGATTCCTCTCGATAGATTCGCTGAGCATGATTTCGATTTAGCTTCTGGTCTTTTAGAAAGTCTTCTGGTGGAGTTTCCATGGTTAGGGATATGCCGGGGTAAGTCTGATAAGAATCAAATCACATTTGCTCCTCAGTCCGAAACGAGAAATCATCTCAATATGATGCGAAAAGGGGTTTCTTCTATGGTCAATAAAATGTTTCTATATAAAGAATATGAATTGAAGTTTCAACAAGAAACTCCCGACGCAAGACAAATGGATGAAAAATTAGTCAATAACATAGTTTGGGCTCCTAGGATCTGGCGTCTTAGTTTTCTTCGCAGTAATCTATTTGATCGTACAAAAAGACCCAATGAATTGGGATTTTCGTATCAGTTCGGATTGTTTCAAGAGGGGCAGATCAGTTATTGTAAAAGGGTTAGAGAGAATTTAGGGTCTCTCCAGAAAGGACCGCATAAAAAAGGGTTTTATGTTCATGAGAGAAATCATTCTAACGCAAGACAAAAGAATCTACAGCATATACAGTCTCAATTGGAAGATATATCATTACAAGAGCGGTTTGAAATGTTAGGAGTATTTCAATTTTCTATACAATATCAAATGCGATCTAAATCCTCTAAGAAACCAATGTTCTTTCTAGGAAGACGATTTCTTTGGGATCCCACAGGTTTACTATTTCAAGATCAGCACCTTGTGTTTTCACGTCGGGAATCTTTTGCAAATGAAGAAATGCTGAAAAGGCTTTATATTACTTACGGTTCAATAAGAAGACAAGAGAAGCATCTCTTCCCTAAAAAGAGTATCCAAGGTGCTTTTCGTAGATATAATTCAAAATTCATGACCAATTCGGTCATGAATTCGTGGAAACAATTGCCTCTTGCAGAAAAGGAGCATATCGAGGCTTTCAAACGCATTCAAGCAATTGGTATCCGATTGAAACGTATACAGCCATATACTCCTACATTTCTATATCAACGTTGGTTGATTGAAAATCCGCAAGAAAGGGTTGATCGCTTCGAATTGTTAATTCATCGCCAAAGATGGCTTGAAACCAATAGTTCATTATCGAATGAATCTTTTCTTTATAATACTCTATCCGAGAGTTATCAATATTTATCAAATCTGTTCCTATCTAACAGAATGCTGTTGAATCAAATGACAAGGACATTGTTGAAAAAGAGATGGCTTTTTCCGAAGGAAATTGAACGCTTAATTCATACAACAAAAGATAGATTTCACATATCCATTTTAGCCGGAAGAATCTGTCATCATCGATGAAAGAGCAATGAAATGAAGTAGAACGAAATTGACCGGGTAGTGGGGTCGTGGAAACAAATGAGAAGTTCCACATCTGCTTCGATTTCAGATCCTATTCGAAAATGAGTCCTTTCTCAGTCTTGTCCAAGAATGGAAAGTGTGTCAGAAGAATAAAAAGAAGAACAAAGAGTTGATAGATCTTTAATTTGAAGATATATTCCTTATTCCGAGATCTCGACCGTGTAAGAGTGAGCATAGCAAGGAATATGAGCCAAGTCAATTTTCTTGAACCTAATGAGATATTCTCTACTATGCTTACCCCTTATTTCTTCGATTTTGGTTCCGGTACTCCTCTTTTTTTTATTACACTTCCCATTCGGAAGAAAGGATCCCTTATTTGCCCATAGAGTCACAGGATTCAACATTGGTATAGCTGTTGAGGCTCGATCGCAACTCCCAGATCTTGCAAGACTTTAAGAGGGGTATATAGATTCTTCTCAATCTGTGTCCTTAATTACATATACCTCATAATTAGTAAGAAACAAGCTTCATACATTCTTTAATGGGCATAGAAATAAATAGAAGCATTCCACCTGAGATTTGGTCTTTTTCCTTTTTTGATCCAATTTCTCCCATATGTTCCTTTTTGGTTCCCGATGTCTTTTGTTTCCTGTTCTCATTAGTTCTTGTTTATCCCATATTTAGGGCTTTAGCTCCATGTAACAAGATGCTAATACCGAAACACGGAACAATTTCAATCTTAGATCGAATTAGTACACTATGCATGAGCTGCCTAAACAAGGATTATTGAACAACGGACAACCAGAACCTATTACTCACTACATCGAACAATTTCCATTCATAAAACATCCCACTAAGCGAAAATGCATTGGAATCAGTGAAAGGTCCATTGGAAAATGAAAAAGACACATGTCCGATGAAATGGTTGTTGTTATCTGCTCTGATAACAGATCATTGTAATAACTAAATAGATAGACGTTTCTCTCCGTCCCGGGTTGATAGATTTTCTCAATTTAAATATCTCCTATATAGATAAGACACATTCCGTGGAGGTTGACCATAATGAGCTTAATTGTTCCGGAGATAGTATATCAGCAGATCTGATGGCCAGTTCGTTCACCCTATTCAGATATTCACAGCCGAAAGGCACCATATTCTCTTTCAGATATACCTTTGAAGGGGAAAGATGGGGTGCCGCTAGATCACAACAGACGTCTATTATCCAATTCACCCAATCTAATTCACCGAATAGCACAGATTTCGATAACGCCCAGATATGTGCCAAAGTCACTGAATGGGCGAGTCGCCAATCCCTAAAGCTCTCCGTGGAGTGTACTCCATCTGTTGGGTCACGGGGGGGCATTTTCCCAGAAGTCTCTATCGATCTACCCGCATTTGTGTGATTCCTGCTGAGGTATCTACTCGGGGGATGGGTGCAGGGCGGACCATTTTGGAATGGACTCCTCCATTCATTAGATAGAGAAGATCGCCAAGATCTTGTGATCCACTGTCGAGCCTATTCCAACAGCTTGAGCTCAAATCGTATATAGGGAATCGCCGGAATACTTCGTATCAACGGATATCGAAGAAATCGATCTCGGTACATCGAGAGAATCAATTAGATCCGATATTTGTTGTTGAATTGCTCATTCAATAAGCATTCTCAATATTATGCCTTGAAGAGGACTCGAACCTCCACGCTCTTTAGCACGAGATTTTGAGTCTCGCGTGTCTACCATTCCACCATCAAGGCATCCCGAAAGTGAATCATATTCCATGAATATGATATCTATATTGTGATCATCTATCATTATAGATGGAATGTAGAATCTATGACAAAGATAGAGTATTGGAGTATTTATATCGATCGGTTATATAGGTCCAAGTCTAATATATCATCAAATTATTTCGATTTTCATTATCCGAAGGATCTTTCATATGCACCCAAAATATGTACGATCGAACATCTTTTTTTTCGATTCAATAGAAGCCTAGAGAAGCAAATATGGTACCCAAATAACGATATGTCAAAAGCAGGTTCGATCATATGTACGCATATATCGATTCCTAAATGGAATGGAACGACGTAGATATCTATCTATTTACATGCGTTTGAATGACCCTTTCCCATAATGAAAATGTACACAGCCCTATTAATAACCCTATTCTAGTCTAGAATGAACTTCTAATTCGATGATCAAGCTGATCCCATAATTAGAAGTTCATCTCAGAATCTCGGCCTATTCCCATTTTGGGGATATCGGGACAAATCGACTAATTCTTCCGGTTAGTAAGAGAAATATTGAACGAATAAATAGGCCTTAAAATAAGGTATCCTGAGCAATTGCAATAATTGGGTTCATTGCTATTCCCAGTGTAGTAGATGCTGTTACACATACAATCATACTCAACTCGATAGAATTCTTTGATATGAAAGAAGATGGAGATCCTCTATAATTTTGCACGTGAGGAGTTATTTCTTTGTTTCGTTCAGTCATTAATAACTTGATTATTTTTAGATAATAGTATATAGAGATAACGCTCATAAAGGGTCCTATCGAAACCAATAAATATAAGCCTGCCTGCCATCCGCACCAGAATAGATAAAGTTTTCCAAAAAAACCTGCTAATGGAGGAATACCCCCTAAAGATAGTAAACATAAAGCTAAAGAGAAAGCCGAAAAAGGATCTTTCGTATACAATCCTGCATAATCTCGAATGTTATCAGTTCCTGTGCGTAGACCAAATAATACAATGCAAGCAAAAGTTCCTAAATTCATGAAAATATAGAACAGCATATAAGTTATCATGCTTGCATATCCATTCTTTGAGTCTCCAGCAATTATTCCAATAATGATATATCCAATTTGACCCATGGACGAATATGCAAGCATACGTTTCATGCTCGTTTGAGTAATAGCAATTAAATTGCCTAATATCATGCTAAGAATAGCTAAGATTTCCAAAAGAAGATGCCATTCGTTCGATGAAAAGTAGAAAATAATATCGAAAATTCGAGTGGCTAAAGCTGAAGCAGCTACTTTCGAAGTAACAGAAAGAAAAGCAACGACTGGGGTGGGAGAGTTAGAGTCGAAAAGAGGATCCCTCACTCCTTTCTCTCATTCAAAACCGTGCATGAGACTCTCATCTCGCACGGCTCCTAAGTGATAAAAAAAGAAGGGCATAATCATCTTATTCCTTTTTCATTACCCTCCTCGCGTATGTATAAGACCGAATCGATTCAATTTATAGAAAAGATTACTAATCCTTAACTTCCCGAGGAATCCTTCATCAGTGGTTCTCATAGTGAATCACTGACTTTTTCGATCTTTCTGACTTCGGTTCCGTAAGAACAAGTCAAAAAGATTGAGAAATAGAACCATCTGATTTTATTCGTTCTCAATAGCCATGAGATAATCATCTTAGGGTGATCTTTTTGTCGACGGATGCTTTTATTACACTCGTAGTCCTTGAAGGATGAAAACTGACTATGTAGCATTTACATCGAGAATGAAAGTATTGTATACGCCATTGGTCTGATCCTTTGTAAGAACTACCCGTAATAACCAACTTGCAAAATATCTCTGTTTATTAAAAGATATTAGTGATTTCTGACCTTGCTTTACCTTAATTGTTATTTCAACAAAAATATCGCGAATAACTCTTGGTAAAAGTTATGCCTTAGTCCGAGTGGGGATAACAGTCTTTTTCTCTCCCGCATGCCCATAGAGTTTTTATAGATCTAAACATCTCTAAAAAAGATAGATATGTACCTGTTATAGAGGTAATAATTCGTCGAACGAATCGCACTCCTTCATATACGTCAGGGGTCCATTGATGAAAAGGGACTAGAGAAAGCTTGAATCCAATTCCTACAGTTATGGATATGAGCGCAATCAAAATTCCTGGGGAGTTATACATTTGTGTATTTATGAGACCATTTACTACCTCTTGAAGCTCAATCTCTCCCCCGGATAGACCGTATAGCCAAGAAAACCCATAAACCAGAATAGAAGAGCTTGCCCCACCCATAAGTAAATATTTCATAGTAGCCTCGTTAGACCGTACATCTCTCTTGGTATATCCAGATAATAGATAAGAACATAAGCTGAAACATTCCAGAGCTACGAAGATAGTGACTAAATCATTAGCACCACATAAAACCATTCCTCCTAGAGCAGCCGTTAATAGGAATAACAGGAACTCTGTTATAGCCATTTCTGCACATTTGATGTACTCCACGGATAGAGGAATGCATAGAGTTGAGCATAGTAAAATGAGAAATCGAAAGATTTTGTTGAAATTGCTCGTTTGGAAATTACCCAAAAAGCTAATCGTAGGCTCTTCTCTCCATCGAAATAATAAGACCGTTATGCTCATTACTAAACTTGTTAAAGAGATGAAATAGAGCCAAGGCGTATCTTTTTGATCAGAGGTTAGATCGATCATCAGAAGAAGAATTAGGCCGAGAATTAGGATACATTCTGGGAGAATAGAACCCCCATGGAAGAGAAGCAAATGAAACTCTTTCATAAAAATGATCTCAGGGTCTAATTGAAAATGAAGTTTTCATTTCGTACATGTCAGATCATGAATTAGTAACTTCATTCAATCTCCGAAAAGTATCAATCTTTTGAAACTTTCTATTCTTGGAATAGGAGATTTACATAATCCTCATGAATAGGATCAAATCTTATTTCAGAATCTTATTCTTTATTAAGCAAGCCTCCCCGAGAGGGCTTAGTTGATCTAGGACTTATGTTTCATCCTTGTTTTCTTTCGTTCGTTCCGATAGACATATTGATCAATTTCTAAGAATTTGGGGATGTTAATCTTTCGAATCTATCTATCTATATAGATAGATAGATCTCGATCCTGTTCATAGATTAACGGAAATGCGCAAAAGCTCTATTGGCCTCTGCCATTCTATGAGTCTCTTCCTTCTTGCGTATAGCATTGCCATTCTCCCTGGCAGCATCCATTAATTCGTAACTCAATTTGAAAGCCATATTTCGACCCGGCGGACGTTTTCGAGATGCCCCTAATGACCAACGAATGGCAAGTGCTTTTCCTTGTGTAGATCTGATTTCAATGGGAACTTGATAAGTCGATCCACCTACACGTCTTGCTTTTACTGTTACATTGGGAGTTACCCCACGTATCGCTTGGCGTAAAACAGATAGTGGATTTTTTTCTGTCTTTTGTTGAATATTTTTCATGGCTCGATAAAGAATTCGATAAGCCAATGATTTTTTTCCGTGTCTAAGAATACGGTTAACCAACATGTTAACTAATCGATTGCGATAAATTGGATCGGATTTTGCAGTTTCTTTCTCTGCAGTACTTCGACGTGACATGAGTGTGAAAAGGGTTCAATAATCCATTTCATAGAGGCTAAAAATGAATCACTTATTTTGGCTTTTTGACTCCGTATTGTAGGGTGGATCTCTAAAGGTATGAAAGATCTCCCTCCAAACCGTACATACGACTTTCATCGAATACGGCTTTCCACATGATTATATAGGTAGATATGAGATCTATTCTTTATGTATACAATCCTGTTTACTCACTTTCAATTGAGTATCCGTTTCCTTCCTTTTCCTTGCTATGATTGGAAATCTCGTATTTTCCATATCTGTACGATCAAGTCCTTAGGTTCCCAAAAGAGTGTAAAAAAAAAAAAAAAAGAAAAGTGTTTCAAATCATTGCTATTTGACTCGAACCTGTTCTAAAAAAGTCGAGGTATTTTGAATTGTTTGTTGACACAAGCAAAGTTGGGGAAAACTTCTGAAATGATTTCAATGTTGAACCTTGGACGTATAATAGTTCCAAATCTCTTTAGAAATAAGATCTTTTGTCCTATGGTAGCCTGCTCCAGTCCCCTTACAAAACTTTCGTTATTAGGTTAGCCATATACTTCACATGTTTCTAGCAATTAACATGGCATCATCATAAAATGATACAAGTCTTAGATAAGAATCTACAACGCACTAGAACGCCCTTGTTGACGATCTTTTACTCCGACAGCATCTAGGGTTCCTCGAACAATGTGATATCTCACACCGGGTAAATCTTTCACCCTTCCCCCTCTTACTAATACTACAGAATGTTCTTGTAAATTATGGCCAATACCAGGTATATAAGCAGTGATTTCAAATCCAGAGGTTAATCGTACTCTGGCAACTTTACGTAAGGCAGAGTTCGGTTTTTTGGGGGTGGTAGTGGAAAAGTTGACAGATAAGTTACCTTTACTGTCACTCTACAAAACCGTACATGAGATTCTCACCTCATACGGCTTCTCGTTCAATTCTTTTGAAGTAGAAGAAATTGGATTCTTTTCGTTATTCGAGAATCTTCATATTCTCTTCCTTGATTGTGTCCCAAGGAGTAACTAGAACTGATTCAGTCACGTTTTCATGTTCTAATCGAACACTTTCCATTTTTATTTATGATCAAAAGATTGGTAACGAAGATTGTTGTTTTTACCAGAAATATGCAGATCAAATCACGATATTCTAAGAATCCTTCATTCCCCGAGAATTAGAATTAGAAAGAACCTTTTCAAGCTTTAATTTGTTCATTTGAGATTCTATTCTCTTTTTTCTTTTCTTTTCTTTTTTTTTCTCAAGTATAGGTTCTATATTCTATA